ATAGAATATGATCCTAATCGTAACGCTTATATCTGTCTGACCAACTACGAAGATGGTGAAAAGAAATACATTCTGTGTCCTCGCGGAATCAAAATAGGAGATACTATCATTTCTGGTCCAACATCGCCTATTTCAATCGGAAACACCCTACCTTTGAGTGCGGTTTGAATTATTTATTCACGTATGCGGAAATTACCGACTAACGTAAAACCTTAAAATCTTTCACTAATTTGAAATTCTAATTAAGAGACCTTAAGGGAAACTAAAAAGGCAAACTAGCAAGTGATAAAGTTCAATTTGATTCTTACCAAGATCGAAAACTTTAAAGATATTATAATATGGACGGAATTGATCAAGACATATATGATTCAGAAATAGGTAATGGTTTTTTCGAACAAATTTTTTGAAAAATCAATTAATTAATTTCAATTCGTAGGTCATGGACAAATTGAAAGGAAATAATTAATACAATCAAATATTTTTATTATGCTTCCTAAGTTATAAACATATGAAATGTAAAACGTGAATAAATAAAGTCATTCTTTCTGATGCTAAATGTAAAACAAAAGCCAGATGATGGGAAAAAACCAAGAATGTGAAAAACATAATAAGACATTTAGAAAGCTGTATGCTTTGAAAGAAGCTCGTACAGTTTGGGAAGAGACTCTAAATTTTCGTGAAATATTAAAGTCCACTTCAACCAATATACCATTAGGCACGGCTACTCACAATATTGAATTGACACCAGGAAAAGGTGGACAACTAGTCCGGGCGGCTGGTACTGTTGCAAAAATTATAGCAAAGGAGGGTCAATTAGTAACATTACGATTACCTTCAGGGGAAATTCGTCTAATACCTCAAAAATGTTTGGCAACAATAGGACAGATGGGTAATGTTGATGCGAATAATCTAAGGATAGGTAAAGCAGGCTCTAAACGTTGGTTAGGTAAAAGACCAAAAGTCAGAGGAGTAGTTATGAATCCAATCGATCACCCTCATGGTGGTGGAGAGGGACGAGTTCCTATTGGTCGTAAAAAACCGTTAACCCCTTGGGGTCATCCTGCACTTGGAAAGCGAAGTCGAAAAAATCATAAATATAGCGATACTCTCATCCTCCGTCGTAGGATAAGCTAAAAAATAAGAAGAAAAAATAAAGGATTGTTCGCAATGACACGTTCAATAGATAAAGGTCCCTTTGTAGCTGATCATTTATTAAAAAAAATTGAGAATTTAAATCTTAAGAGAGAGAAAAAGATAGTAATTACATGGTCCCGTGCGTCAACTATCGTACCTACAATGATTGGTCATACTATTGCTGTTCATAATGGACAAGAACATTTACCAATTTATATAACAGACCGTATGGTTGGTCATAAATTGGGAGAATTTGCTCCTACAAGAATTTTTAAGGGACATGCCAAGAATGATAGAAAATCTCGACGTTAATTGTAAAATAATTTTCAATGACAACTTTAAAAAAATCTAACCTAAAAATTGAAGCTTTTAATAAGCATATTCGTATGTCTCCCCATAAGGTACGTAGAGTTGTTGATCAAATTCGTGGTCGTTCCTATGAACAAGCGTTAATGATATTGGAATTTATGCCATATCGAGCTTGTAACACAATATTGAAACTACTTTCTTCCGCAGCAGCAAATGCAAATCATAATTTTGGATTAAACAAAAGTGATTTATTTGTAAATGAAATTCAGGTAGATAAAGGAAGTTTCTTGAAAAGATTACAACCAAGAGCGCAAGGACGAGGTTATCCAATACATAAGCCTACTTGCCATATAAAGATTGTACTGGGAAGAATTTCTGAATGAGGAAAAAAAACTTTATTAATAGGATCTAGAATAAAATATATGGGACAGAAAATAAACCCACTCGGTTTTAGGCTCGGTATAACACAGAACCATCATTCGTATTGGTTCGCTAAACCAAAAAAATATTCTACACTATTTGGAAATGATATAGAAATACGTAATTGTATCGAATTTTACGTAAAAAAACATATAAGAAATTCTTCAAATTATGGTGGAATCGCACGTATTGAAATTCACAGAAAAACAGATTTAATTCAAGTTGAAATATATACAGGATTCCCTGCATTATCAATAGAAAATCGCGGACGAGGAATTGAACAATTGAGAAATGATGTCCAAAACGTAGTAGATCCTAGAGACAAACGACTTAGATTAACTTTGATTGAAATAACGAAACCTTATGAAGAACCTAATATTCTTGCAGAATATATTGCTTTGCAATTGGAAAGTAGGGTAGCTTTTAGAAGAACTATGAGAAAAGCTATTGAGTTGGCGGGGAAAGGGAATATCGGGGGTATAAAAATACAAATAGCTGGACGTTTGAATGGCGCGGAAATAGCTCGTGTAGAATGGGCACGAGAAGGTAGAGTTCCCTTACAAACGATTAGAGCTCAAATAAATTATTGTCATTATGCGGCTCGAACAATATATGGAGTATTGGGAATCAAAGTTTGGATATTTCGAAACGAAAAATAATTATTTTATAAATTTAATAAAAACTTGCTATGCTTAGTGTGTGACCCGTATATATTCTTTTCGATTCAATTCGTCAAAATTCTGAAAAATATAGAATTTCTTATTGAAAGAGATTAGAAAAAATTTATGACTATAAATTGGATTGAACCAATAAACTAATTAACTAAAAAATATTTATTAGATTACTGTTTCCACGAAAATGAAAAACATTTTTCGTAAAGCGGAATAAAATGAGAAAGAATCGTATGGTTTATGGAATAATTAGAAATTTCGTAGCGATATTACAAAGCAGAAAAAAAGAGTTCTTATTCAATGAAAACTGAGGAAATTGAATAATAATTTTTGTGCTCAATTGCAAAAAAAAAACCTAATCGAAAATTTTTGAATCATGAAAACGAGGAAATTTGCGGAAGATTTTTTTATTCCTTAGGCTAGGATAGCAAAGAAAACCAATGAAGTAATTTTTTTATTTTCAAGAGTTGATATTTGCTAATGATTTTTCAAATAAATTTAGAAAATTTTTTAATTCATAAGGAGCCGGATGAGAAGAAACTTTCATGTCCGATTCTGAAGTAGCGAAAAGTTCGACTATAACCCCAAAAGAACAAAATTTCGTAAACAACACAGAGGAAATTTAAAAGGAATAGCTACTCGAGGCAATTCTATTTGTTTTGGAAAGTTTGCTCTTCAAGCACTTGAACCTGCTTGGATTACGTCTCGACAAATTGAAGCGGGCCGAAGAGCTATAACTCGTTATGCTCGACGTGGCGGCAAATTATGGATTCGTATATTTCCTGATAAACCAATTACTATGAGACCTGCAGAAACACGTATGGGTTCGGGTAAAGGCGCACCTGAATATTGGGTTGCTGTGGTTAAACCCGGAAAAATACTTTATGAAATAAGTGGAGTATCTGGGAATATAGCTAAAGCAGCCATGAAAATTGCTGCCTATAAAATGCCTATACGTACTCAGTTCATTACGACAAGTGAAAAGTATGGAAAGATATAGAAAAAAATGTATATTCAATTTTTTACCCTGTTTCTCTCCCCGATATAAAATGTAAAAATTTTTGCGTAGAGAAAGAGACATAAACAAAAAAAAATGATTCAACCTCAAACTTATTTAAATGTTGCAGATAATAGCGGAGCTCGAAAATTAATGTGTATTCGAGTTATAGGAACAAGTAATCGGAAATACGCCAATATTGGCGATATCATAATTGCCGTTGTTAAAGAAGCTGTTCCTAATATGCCAATAAAGAAATCGGAAATAATTAGAGCAGTTATTGTACGTACTAAAAAAGAATTTAGACGCGGTAACGGTTCGATAATAAAATTTGATGATAATGCAGCAGTTGTCATTAATCAAGAAGGAAACCCAAAGGGAACGCGGGTTTTTGGTCCAATTGCTAGGGAGTTAAGAGAAGCCAATTTTACAAAAATAGTTTCATTAGCTCCTGAAGTTTTATAAAAAATTTTCTACATTTATATCGTATAATTTTGGCAAAAGACCATATTTTAGAGGAAAAATTTTGTGAATAAAAAAAAAAAAACTTTTTTATCTTTCTGAATTTAATCAAAAAATTTTATTTTTTGTCTCGAATCAATGAGAAAACATGTAGAGATAATATTTTTTCGATCAATTCAAGGAGTTTTTATGGGTAATGATACCATCGCTAATATGATAACTTCCATAAGAAATGCAAATTTGGGGAAAATCAAAACTGTTCAAGTACCTGCTACTAATACAACTCGAGATATAGCAAAAATTCTTTTACAAGAAGGTTTTATAGAAGATTTTGTTGATAATCATAAAAATGTTTTAATTTTAAATTTGAAATATCAGGGAAAGAGAAAGAAAGCGTATATAACAACTTTGAGACGTATTAGTAAATCCGGTTTACGAATATATTCGAATCATAAAGAAATTCCAAAAGTTTTGGGGGGAATGGGTATTGTAATTCTTTCTACTTCTGGTGGTATTATGACCGATCGAGAAGCTCGACAGAAGAAAATTGGGGGAGAACTCTTATGTTATGTATGGTAATTCAATATATAAACTCGTTATAGAAAGTTGGTACTGTTTTTATCAACATTAGTTAATTAAAAAGAACATTCTCCTATTAATGAAAAAACAAAATCTAATTGATATGGAAGGTGTAGTCACGGAATCGCTTCCGAATGCAATGTTTCGCGTTTGTTCAGATAATGGATGTCAAGTGTTGACTCATATTTCGGGTAGGATAAGACGGAATTATATAAGAATATTACCCGGGGATAGGGTAAAGGTGGAATTAAGTCCATATGATTTAACTAAGGGTCGTATAACATACAGACTCCGTACAAAATCTTCAAATAATTGAAAAAAAATTCCACTACTAAGAGAAGGGTATAAATATGAAAATTCGGGCTTCCGTTCGTAAAATTTGTGAAAATTGTCGATTAATTCGCCGCCGGAGACGAATAATGGTAGTTTGTTCCAATCCAAAACATAAGCAGAGACAAGGTTAGAAATAAATCTTTAAGTTACATTACATCAAAATTATATATACTAAGCTATGCCAAAATCTATAAGAAAAATTAATCTGCGTAAAGGTAAACGTAGATTACCCAAAGGAGTTATTCATATTCAAGCAAGTTTTAACAATACAATTGTAACTGTTACGGACATACGCGGCCAAGTAGTATCTTGGTCTTCAGCTGGTGCTTGCGGATTCAAAGGTGCAAAAAAAAGTACACCGTTTGCTGCTCAAACTGCAGCTGAAAACGCCACTCGAATCTTAATTGACCAAGGTTTGAAACAAGCTGAAGTTATGATTAATGGTCCAGGTCCGGGACGGGATACGGCATTACGAGCCATTCGTAGAAGTGGTATTATACTAAGTTTTGTGCGTGATGTAACACCAATGCCACATAATGGTTGTCGACCCCCCAGAAAAAGACGCGTATGAAAAAACTATGAAAAATATTGATATGATTCAGAATGAAATTGAAGTATCTACCCAAATATTACAATGGAGATGCATTGAATCCAGAATGGAGAGTAAACGTCTTCTTTATGGAAGATTTGCCATCTCACCTTTCCGAAAAGGACAAGCTAATACAGTTGGAATAGCTACGCGCAGAGCCTTGCTGAATGAGATTGAAGGAGCCTCAATAACATATGTTGCAATAGAGAAAGTTAAACATGAATACTCTACAATACTTGGTGTTCAAGAATCTATTCATGATATTTTGATTAATCTAAAAGAAATTGTGTTTAGAAGTGATTCGTGCGAACCTCAAAAAGCATATATTTCTATAGATGGACCGAAAAAAGTAACTGCCCAAGATATCAAAGTACCCCCATTGGTTAGGGTAATTGATAATACACAATATATAACAACGTTAACGGAAGCTATTTCACTTGATATTGAATCAAATATTGAAAAAGATCGTGGATATCGTATAGAAAATTTGCAAAAATACGAAGATAATATTTTTCCAATAGATGCAGTATTTATGCCAATAAGGAATGTCAATTATAGCGTTCATTCTTTTGAATTAAGAGAGAAGATAAAAGAAATACTTTTTCCTGAAATATGGACTGATGGTAGTTTAACCCCAAAAGAAGCACTTTATGAAGCTTCTCGAAATTTGATTGATTTATTCATTCCCTTAATCAATTCGGAAAGAAAAGAAAGGACTCCTGAAATGGGGGAAAGAAAAGAATCCAATATACCTTGTTTACCCTCTCAATCATTATCAGTTGATATGGAGGAAATGACAAAAGATACTCTTTTTAAACATATCTTTATTGATCAATTAGAATTACCAGCTAGAGCTTATAATTGTCTGAAGAGAGTTAATGTGCATACCATATATGATTTGCTAAATTATAGTGAAAATGATTTGGTGAAAATCAAAAATTTTGGCAAAAAATCAGTAGAACAAGTTTTAGAAGCTTTGAAAAAACGTTTTTCAATTGATTTATCAAATAAATAACTGAATTTTTGGGGCAAGAAAAACCTAAAAAGACGTTCGTTAACGAACGTCTTTTTAGGTTTTTCTTGCCCCAAAAATTCAGTTATTGTTCAGTATTTATAAATAAATAACTTAATAATTTTTGGAACAACCCTAAAGTCAGAGATTTATCAATTGGTAAAGCAGCTCCAATTCCTAACCAAATAGCCGCGACAGTACCTACTAAAAATACAGTAGTAGCTACTGGACGACGGAAAGGGTTTTGAAATTTATTAACATTCTCTAAAAAAGGTACTGTTAATAATCCTGCAGGTACTGCAGCCATCAAAAGTACACCTAATAATTTATTAGGTACTGTCCGGAGTATTTGAAACACTGGAAAGAAATACCATTCCGGTAATATTTCCAATGGTGTTGCAAAAGGATTGGCTGGTTCACCAATCATTGAAGGTTCTGGAACAGCTGAACCTACGGTGCATGCAATAGTCCCTGAGATAACTACGGGAAATATGTATAAAAGATCATTTGGCCAGGCAGGCTCTCCATAATAATTATGCCCCATACCTTTTGCTAATTTAGCTCGTAAGATAGGATCACTTAAATCAGGTTTTTTTGTTATTAGGATAGGTTGGAACAATCCCCCCAAAGAACTGGAAATGATACTTTAGTATCCACCAGCTCAGGTACTGGCAAAAAATTATATATAATTCTCTTCAATACCCATAATCCAAATTAAATTAATTTTATTGTTTTCTGGATAGTCTTTTAGAATTTATACTTAATTAAAAAATACAAAATTTTGACTCATAAATTATTTACTAATGCTATTATTTTCCCTTAGATTCTTATATTATTCCGATATTTTTTTCGATGCAATAGGAATGAATGCATTTATATACTAGAATTTTTCTATTCTCATATATATATAAGATATATATACTTATTTGAATCTGACGAAATCTATTTTCTCATTCAATCATAGAATTATATTTTTTGAATAAAAGCATAAACCCAAGTTTTCATTTTTTTCTGCAAAAAATGATTGGGATAAAAAACACATAATTATTTTTTACGTGACAGATTAAATAAAATTTCTGTGTAGCAAAACTAAGTATTTACTAAAGTCACACACTCCCATAATTCATTTTTCCTTATTTTTTTCAAAAAATTAATTTTTTTAGATGTGAAAAATCTAACTGTCGAATAAAAAATAAACTAAATCTATTAGTAAATTTTAGCAGGAAATTATACTCTAGACTTATCATCTTCTATACTATAATGGACCCGAAATACCTTGCTTTCGAATCATTGGGAAATGCATCAACATGACTATTGCAGTGGGGGGCGGTAATACAAATGTATGTAGACTATAAAAACGAGTTAATGTAGATTGACCTACACTTACACTTCCTCTTAATAATTCAACCAAAGGAGATCCTATTATCGGAATAGCTTCTGGAACACCAGTCACAATTTTAACAGCCCAGTAGCCAATTTGATCCCAAGGCAATGAATACCCTGTAACACCGAAAGATACAGTTAATACTGCTAAAATGACTCCAGTAACCCAAGTTAATTCACGAGGTTTTTTGAACCCCCCTGTTGGGTAAACGCGAAAAATATGCAAAATCATCATTAGAACCATCATACTAGCTGACCATCTATGAACGGATCGAATAAGCCAACCGAAATTAACTTCAGTCATGATATATTGAACTGATGAGAAAGCTTCACTAACAGTAGGACGATAATAAAAAGTCATGGCAAAACCAGTAGCTACTTGAACTAAAAAGCAAGTTAAGGTGATACCACCTAAGCAGTAGAATATATTAACATGAGGAGGGACATATTTACTGGTAATATCATCTGCAATCGCCTGAATCTCCAATCGCTCTTCGAACCAATCATATACTTTATTTAGATAGGTCAACATTTTTTTCCCCCTAAAAAAACCGTAAATGATTATTTATGATCATACGGCTAAAATGGGTTCAATTTCTAATTCATATATTTAAAAATTGAACTCATCCTAATCTCAAGTTAATTTATACATTAATTCTCTCCGAATTGTAATGAAATTTTGAGAAATCTCGTCTTTTGTTAATTAACTTGAATATCAAAATTATCTGGTTCAAATCGTAATAACTATTTATAAAACTTTAGATTCTGGTTACGCTCTGATGACTTATGAAAAAATTAATGGATTAAATTTTTTCTTTTCATTTGGATCTATCAAAATACCTTTTTTCTCCCTAGCATAAATCAGGAAGAAAAAAGATATTTTGATAATATATCGATTACAAAGTCGAATGAATAGGTTTATGAGAATTAATCATAGTTTCAATTTCTATTATTTTTGTGCTTCAGATACTTAGAATTTTGAAAAAATCTGACAAAGATAAAACTTCATTATTTAACATGAAAGGGTTTGAAATCCCATATTATTGAAATATCGATCAGAACAAGCCGCACACCCATATTCGAAAAATCCTTTTAATTTAATAATTACACGATTGAACTACCAAATTCCGAAAAAAGATAATTTTCTTCTTAATTAAAATCTTTAGTATTACCAACTAACTGGAACTCCATCTAATAAAACAGACGAATTATAAAGCTCCAAAATAATAACTAGGAAAATAGCGAAAAGAGCCATTGCAATACCCATAAGAGGAGTTGTTCCCCAACCTGGAGCTACTTTGCCATATTCTGAATTTAACGGTTTTAATATATCACCTATTCCACTTTTTTTACCGCCAGTTTTTGGGGCATCATCAATTATTTGTGTAGCCATAAATTTCTCTTATTAAGTTGAGATTTATTAACTTTGTGTACTATTATATTAGAAATATACATTGAAACTATACCATATTCTTGGAAATTATTTAAAAAATGGAAACCGCAACTTTTGTCGCTATCTTCATATCTTGTCTACTTATCAGCTTTACTGGTTATGCTTTGTACACTGCTTTTGGAAAACCTTCCAATGAACTAAGAGATCCTTTCGAAGAACATGAGGACTAAATCTAACTAATGACTCTCTGGAAAGAGAGTCATTGGTCATAAAAAGATTTTTATTTTTTTCCTTTGCTTGGTACTTTAGGCGGTTCTCTGAAGAAAATAGCAAAGAAAATAATGCCTAGTGTACCTACCAACAAAAATGTATAAACCAATGCTTCCATATGTTTGTATATTGGGTAAAAATTTACAAAAAATTTTTGTATTTCTCAAATGATCATTTCCTCCGGAAAGAGGTTGGGGAAATAAAAACATTTGGGTATACTCAATTTCTATTTGTTAGGAAAAGAACATAGAAATATATTTTAGATTTTTCTACCGTTTAGTAGTTAAATCTCCTAATTTCTGAAATGCTCCAAATTCAAGTTGAGCATCCAAATCTGGGTCAATACCTGCAAAAACATCTCTAAACAATGTTCTCGCACCATGCCAAATATGACCGAAAGAGAGAAGAAGAGCAAAAGTTGCATGACCGAAAGTGAACCAACCTCTAGGGCTGCTACGAAACACACCATCTGATTTTAAAGTTGCCCGATCAAATTCAAAAATTTCACCTAATTGAGCACGTCTTGCATATTTTTTCACGGTAGCAGGATCATCAAAACTAACTCCGTCAAGTTCACCACCATAAAATTCAACGGTTACCCCTACTTGTTCAACACTATATTTAGATTCTGCTCTTCTGAAAGGAACATCAGCTCGAACAATACCTTCTTCATCTACTAAAACCACTGGAAAGGTTTCAAAAAAGGTCGGCATACGACGTACAAAAAGTTCATGACCTTCTTTATCTTTAAAAACTGCATGACCTAACCAACCGACCGCTATACCATCTCCATTATCCATTGCTCCAGCCCTGAATAAACCACCCTTGGCTGGGTTGTTACCAATATAATCATAAAATGCTAATTTCTCCGGAATTTTTGACCAAACTTCAGATAAATTTGACTTTTCAGATTTTCCCAAACGAATTCTTCGATCTATTTCCTGTTGAAAAAAGCCTTGATCCCATTGATAACGTGTAGGACCAAACAATTCTATTGGAGTGGCTGCTGAACCATACCACATAGTTCCAGCAACTACAAAAGCAGCGAAAAACACCGCAGCAATACTACTCGACAAGACTGTTTCAACATTCCCCATACGTAGACCTTTATAAAGTCTCTGGGGAGGACGAACACTAAGATGAAATAATCCTGCTAATATCCCTAAAATACCTGCAGCAATATGATGAGAAGCTATTCCTCCTGGAACAAAAGGATCAAAGCCTTCTGCACCCCAAGCTGGTGCTACAGGTTGTATTTTTCCAGTTAATCCATATGGATCCGATACCCATATTCCAGGACCAAATAAGCCTGTTACATGGAAGGCACCAAATGCAAAACATGAGACTCCAGAAAGAAATAAATGAATTCCGAAAATTTTGGGTAAATCAAGCGAAGGTTTGCCTGTACGTTCATCACGAAATAATTCCAAATCCCAAAAAACCCAATGCCAAATAGCGGCCGAAAATGATAAACCTGATAATACAATGTGAACGACAGCAACACCTTCATAACTCCATATACCGGCGTTACTTACAGTTTCTCCAGTTATACTCCATCCTCCCCATGATTTGGTTATCCCTAAACGTGTCATGAAGGGTATAACAAACATACCTTGTCTCCACATTGGATCAAGAACGGGATCTGATGGATCGAAAACAGCTAACTCATATAGAGCCATTGAACCAGCCCAACCGGACACTAATGCAGTATGCATTAAATGCACGGCAATTAAGCGGCCGGGATCGTTTGAAACAACAGTGTGAACACGATACCAAGGTAAACCCATAAAAACCCCTTTCTCAAAGAGAATTAAACGCTATGTAACTTTTTCTTTCAGATTAAAAACTTCTATTATTTGTCGAGCCTTCTTTCAATCATCCCGAAGGTCAACATCATTAAATAAAATATGATTAAGTCCTCTACCAATAAACGTAATCAAAAACATTTTAGCATTTGTGTATTTGCTATCACAGTAAAGAGATTGGTCCCACTATAATTTATTCAAATAACAAATTTATATTTCCAATTCAGTAATCCATAATAAAATTTTATATTCAATATATAATAGAGTAGAATCTGAGTATAATATATTGATCTCAAAACCTACGTTTTAGAATAATCGAGTTGTAGTTCCTTCATGGAGTTAAAATAAAATATGCCTATTGGTGTTCCGAAAGTTCCTTTTCGTCTCCCTGGAGAGGAAGATGCCGTATGGATTGACGTATAGTGCGCCTTATTAAACCTTTCAATTCTATGGAATTTATATCCATAATTTTATCCGACTGAATTATCCATTACTCACTTGAAATTGATCAATATATCCAAAACTCCAAAGCGTGATGTTTAGATCAAAAACTTATTAATTCAATAAAATCTATGGTTAATTAAAATAAATAAAGTGTTTGAGCTTCTTCCAATGATTGGGGGGGTGGGAAAGAAACTGAAAAAATTAGAAATTATTTGTTTATATGTACAACTAAGAATCGGATAAATTTTCTTGTGAAGTAGAACATGAACCTAAAGATTTAAAATGAAATTACTAGGGAGATAAGAAAATTGTTGTGATAATATTACAGATACATCAATATAGAAAAGAAAGTTCAATGAGCATAAAGCTGGATTGAGCAAAAAAATGTAAAGAAGTCTATAATTTTTTTGCAATTATTCAAGCTGTATGCACTTAAAAATGCTTGTACAGTTTCTATAAGAAAAAGATGATGAATTTATCTTAATCAATCGACTTTATCGAGAAAGATTACTTTTTTTGGGTCAACAAGTAGATGATGAAATCGCGAATCAACTTATTGGTATTATGATGTATCTTAACGGAGAAGATGAAAGTAAAGATATGTTTTTATATATAAATTCCCCAGGGGGGGCTGTTTTAGCCGGAATTTCCGTTTACGACGCGATGCAATTCGTAGTCCCTGATGTACATACAATTTGTATGGGACTCGCAGCTTCAATGGGTTCTTTCATTTTAACTGGTGGAGAAATTACCAAACGTATAGCACTACCTCACGCTTTGTGTCAATGTGTCTTTCCCTTACATTTATGTCTAACACCGGAAAAGTGGAAAATAACACGACATATCTTTTTTATGTGAAACTGAGAAAAATTCAATATAAAAAAAATATTTTTAACGAGTTTGTTTTAGCGTCATAGACTCATCAGTAAAATTTTACTTAAAAAATTTTAATTGAAAGAAACTTTGTAATTGTTTAATAAAATTGAATGAGATCAATTTATTTTTCATATAGCAATGGAACGATCGTGAAATCTGGTAAAAGATGGTTTTTTAGATTATTATTACGGATGATAATAATAAGGTATTCATAATTCAATTTCTCTATGAAAATTGGAAACAAATATCGAATCTATTATAGAGCTGTATGCAAGTGGAAATGCCTGTACAGTTCATATATTTTATTTTAAGTTCTAAAGAAAAAATTAGAATATTGTTTATTAATTAGGGTAATGATTCATCAACCAGCTAGTTCTTATTATGATGGGCAAGCTGGGGAATGCATTATGGAAGCCGAAGAAGTTTTGAAACTTCGCGATTGTATTACTAAAGTCTATGTACAAAGAACGGGTAAACCTTTATGGGTTATTTCCGAAGATATGGAAAGAGATGTTTTTATGTCAGCGAACGAAGCAAAAATTTACGGTATTGTTGATTTAGTTGCTATAGAAAATAATTTGAATTCTGCAAATAATTAGAAATAAAATATAAATGGATTTGCTAGGGTTGGATTAATCCCAAACCGTGAAATTCTGCATATAAATTAAAATGCCTACTATTCAACAACTAATTCGGAATAAGAGACAACGAATTGAAAATAGAACAAAATCCCCAGCTCTGAAGGGGTGTCCTCAACGTCGGGGAGTATGTACTAGAGTGTATGTGTGACCTGTTTGAATCAAATACTTACTTTATTATCGAGATTATTATTGCAGATTAACTCTTTATATAGTAATTAAAGTGAAGATACATCATTTATTTTAAATGAAATTTATAGTTTTTTTTGGTGCAAATCCGACCACCTTTTATTTTGGATAGAAAATCATTCTTCAATGGTAGCGATTGATCATCAATCCATTAAGCGGAGAATATAATCACAATTTCTCACATAAAGAATAAGTTATTGAAAAAATGAAATAAAAAGGTCAGCTATTAAGCAAACTTTTTTCAAACATGCCGTTAATGAATTTCTCATTTTGGTTAGATAAAAAGCTTAGAATCAGTATCTATACAAATAACTGATACTAATTGAATTAACTTTGGCAATTTAAAAGGACCGAATCGTTGAAGTAGAAACTATAGAAACAAAGGAATTCATGATTTTACTTAGTTAGAGGTTTCATCCCTCTCTTAGTAAGAGATTATCAAATTAATTAAAAAATCATGTTGGGGAAAGTTATAACAGCAAAAGCTTTTGGAATTTTTATTTTATACATTGGAAATATAGCAATTTAACAAGTAAAGAATTTGATAAGATAAGTCCAAATATCTTGGAGGGAATAGTCGGAACTATGGAAGAACTAAGCAATATTTTGGAATAAGTTATTTTTCTATTACATTAAAGTTTTCTAATAATTCGAAGGAGCACAGACTAATGACTAGGGTTAAACGTGGTTGTGTAGCACGAAAACGTCGTAAAAATATTCTTACACTTACATCTGGATCTCGTGGAACTCATTCAAAACTTTTTCGAACTGCCAACCAGCAAGGAATGAGAGCATTAGCATCCTCTCATCGTAATAGAGGTGAAAAAAAACGAGATTTTCGTCGTTTATGGATTACTCGACTTAATGCGGCAGCACGAGACAATGGAATTTCCTATAATAAATTGATACAATATTTGTATCAAAATAGAATCTTTCTGAATCGAAAAATACTTGCTCAAATAGCTATATTAGATAAAGTCGCTCTTTCTACAATAATTGAAATAATCGCGAGAAGAAAGAAATAGTAAAGGAACCTCTCCGGTAAGTTTTTAAATAAACCTTCCGGGAGGTTCCGATGAAGGAAATAAGTTTATATAGAAAATAAAAAATCAATTTTCGTTATTAAGAAAAGGTAATAAGGCTAAAACACGAGCTCGTTTAATTGCTAAAGTCAGGAAACGCTGTTGTTTCGAAGTTAATCTATTTGTTCGTCTAGATAATATTTTTCCCTGTTCACTAATGAACCTTCGAAGCAAACTTATATTTTTATAATCAATGAATTCTCCAGATCTAATTGCTGGAATACGTTTCCGAGAGGACCCTCTAGATTTGGTCATAAATTAATTCTATAAAATTTTTAAATATTCTTTATTTTTTTATTTCTTTGTGAAGAGTATGGCCGCCACAATAACGACAAAATTTTTTCAACTCTAATCTCATTGATGTATTCCGACGGTTTTTTTGAGTTGTATATCGAGAAATACCCCGACATCTTTTCTCAGAATTTTCGGCACAATTAACACATTCTAAATTAATGGTTACTCTTATTTCCTTACTTTTAGCCATAGTTTTATTTGAAAACTTTAGGTTTTATAATAAAACCTGTTTGAAAAATATTGATAAAATAACTTATTAAGTTATATTCGGGAAAAAAATGATATCTATTTTTAATGAAAATAAAGTTTAAAAACTTATTAGGTCAATAATTTATATCTGTTTCTGAAGAAAAGGAAGAACTAAAGCATCTGGAAAAAAACGATTAATTTCTATTGATAAACCAGCTAAAAATCCAAACCACAATGTAGCTAAAACAGGTGCTGTAGATAAATAGGTTTTTGCATCTTGCATCGTTAATTCCTCTCATTTCTCTAAGATAATTTGTTCCATATTTTTATTTGTAGATTGATATTATAATACAGACGCTATAGCCTAAATCCCCGAGAAAGATACTATCTATAATTTAATTTTGTCTTCTTTTTTTTCGCCTATCGATTGCAAAGATAATAACTAAACTAAATTAAGTATAATAATTATGAAAGTTTTTAACTTTAGGGATGTAGCGCAGTTTGGTAGCGCGTTTGTTTTGGGTACAAAATGTCGCAGGTTCGAATCCTGTCATCCCTACCTTTATATTTGAATATAAAGATTGTGCAAAAAATTTATAAACGCTCTTAGTTCAGTTCGGTAGAACGCAGGTCTCCAAAACCTGATGTCGTAGGTTCAAATCCTACAGAGCGTGACTCTTCTAACTTGCAGAAATTTGAACTCAAAAAATGATTCAAAGATCTAACTGATCTCCACGTCGATATTGTAAATATGCAGTTACAAATAAACCAAGTAACGTTATAGGAATTAACCCAGGAACAATCCCAGAGAGTAAAGCTTCAACCATTTTTTTGTTAATTTTATCAACTAAAATAATATCTAATTAATTGATTATTCTAGTTCGTTATTGATCCCAAATTAATTTTTTGGGAAATACAATGGAATTTTATATCCCGATGAATCGTTTTTCCTAAATAAGTTCTATCTTACTCAAACCAATAAATAACACTAATGCTAATGTTAAAGCCCCGATCAGGAACAAAGAATAACTAATTATTATAAGCATGAAAAACCTAATAAGATGTTGCATATACTTCGATCAATAAATTATATAAAATTTTTTGATAGGAGAGAATCAAAATTTTTTCATGTGAGAAAGAACTATATAGCAAATGTAACTAATATTGGGGATAACGATAATGGTAAAGATAATTATATTATAATTATATATATAATATGATGGTGATAATAATATCATTCAAAATTTTTCTTGCTGCGTCAAAGGAACATTAGCTATACTAAGTCAGTATGGTTCAAAAATACCTTTGGTATAGAATTGACAACATAACAAGATTTAAGGGAATAAAAAATTAGCAGATTTTAAAATCTTAGAATTTTTCTTTTCTGTGAAATTGATTCCTCTTGTCTTTACAAATATATACGGAGCTAACCATGTCTGGAAATACAGGAGAGCGTCCTTTTGCTGATATAATCACCAGTATTCGATATTGGGTAATCCATAGCATTACTATACCTTCCTTATTTATTGCGGGATGGTTATTTGTCAGCACAGGTTTGGCTTATGATGTGTTCGGAAGTCCCCGTCCAAATGAATATTTTACGGAAAATCGACAAGAAATTCCACTAATAACTGGCCGTTTCAATTCTTTGGAACAAATTGATGAATTTACAAAATCCTTTTAGGAGGTATTAATGACTATAGATAGAATTTATCCAATTTTTACAGTGAGATGGTTAGCCGTTCATGGGTTAGCTGTACCTACAGTTTTCTTTTTGGGAGCCATATCAGCAATGCAATTTATCCAACGATAAACTATTAGAAAAATCTTAAAGCTATGACACAACCAAATCCAAATAAACAAAGTGTAGAATTAAATCGTACTAGCCTCTATTGGGGCTTACTATTAATATTTGTGCTTGCTGTTCCATTCTCCAATTATTTTTTTAATCAAGAGAAATAACGTCTTTGCCTAATCTGGAAAAAATACTTTTTTCTATTATTTGTAACTGTGTATGTCTTTAGATATGACCATTTAATAAAATTTTGAAAACAAGGAGGTTAAATTCAATGGCCAATACTACCGGAAGGATTCCTTTATGGCTAATCGGTACTGTAGCCGGTATCATTGTAATCGGTTTAGTAGGTATTTTTTTCTATGGATCATATTCTGGATTGGGATCATCTTTGTAGGACGAGAATGAAATAATACATATAAAAATTTGATTCCAATAAAAAACTTTACCCTTTTTTATTAAAAAAGGGTAAAGTTTTTTATTGGAATCAAATTTTTGAATTTGATAAACGAGATAAAAAACTAGAAATTCATTTCAGCTAATTGTACTTTTTCAAATTGTTTCTTTTTGAGTACCAAGAAGATCTGCGCGAGAATGACTGACCCAAGAAAAACAAGAAGACCTTGAATACGTAATGGATCCTGTAAAACAATTTCTGCATCACCTTGCCCGAAACCACCAACATTAGGATTGTTAGTTAAAGGTTGATCCATTTTTACAGTTTCCCCTTCTGAAATAATAAGTTCGGGTCCTGGAGGTATAATATCAATAACTTCATGACCATCTGATATGTCATTTATCACAATTTCGTAACCGCCTTTCTCTTTACGCAAAATTTTAGTTATTTTACCTGTAGCTGAAGAATTGTAAACTGTATTATTGCTTTTACTCCCATCGGGATAAATTTGCCCTCTTCCTCTATTTCCACCAACATAAATGGGATATTTTAAAAAATAAGCATCTTTATTAGTAGCTGGATCTGGGGAGAGGATTGGAAAAACAATTTCACTATACTTTTTACCTGGAACAGGACCTATTACCAAAATATTTTTTTTTTCGTTACTGTATGGCTGAAAGAAAAGATTAGCCATTTTTTCTTTTATTTCCGGAGGAATACGATCAACAGGAGCTAATTCAAAACCTTCAGGTAAAATTAAAACTGCTCCAACATTTAGACCTCCTTTTTTTCCATTAGCAAGTACTTGTTTCACTTGTAAATCATAGGGAATTTTAACAACCGCTTCAAACACCGTATTTGGAAGAACCGATTGTGGTACCTCTATATCTACAGATTTTTTTGCTAGATGACAATTAGCACAAACAATACGGCCCGTAGCTTCTCGAGGATTTTCATATCCTTGTTGCGCAAAAACCGGATATGCTTCTGAGAGGGATGGCCAAATCATTATATTTATAATACTTATCAAGGAAATCGATCGCGTTACCCATTTTATAATTAAGTTATTCAATTTTCTATTTTGCATAGTTCCATTATCTGTTTCAAATAATTTTAATGAGTAAAATAATTTATTTAAATTACTCGATTTGAGGCATTTGCCATTCTCCTAGCCATAAAAATAAAAATTTAAAAATTTTCTAATTTTGTTTGAATTTATATGTAACAAAAAATTCAAATAGTTTTTTCTTTTCCTACGAAATAATTGAAATTATGATGAAAAATGCGAATTTATTCATTCATAGTATGATAAGTTGCTACGATGGAAGGCGATATACGATTTAAATGACGAAAAATCAAATATTTAAAAACTGTATCTAAAATAACTGGAAATGTGGATACAAAACAGGAAATTACCCGTTTATTATGAACGAAACCAAAATGTTCTAAACAAGAACTTATTACAAGTTCCCAACCATGGGGGGAATGGAATCCAATGCATAAATCAGTTAATAGGAGAATGAGAAAAGCTTTCATTGTATCACCCAAACTATAAAACAATTCTTGAACCCAAGAATTTAAAATAACAAGACGTTCTTTACCGAAAATGAGAAAACTACTGAGGGTGATGAAATAAATAATATCTGTTGATAAATGTGAAATAGTTCCAATACTATCATCGTTGTAATTTTCAACTAATTTAACAGTTTGTTGGTGTATCTCACCAGTCAAATTTTGTGATTGTATTGTAAACGACGAATTTGTCATAATTTGATCTAACCAAAAAAGTTCTTCAATTTCTTGAAGTTTTTCTAAAGCTTTTTCTTCTTGAAAAGAAGTCAGAAAAATTTGTGATTGATTATTATTCCACCAATTATGAATCCAAAGTTCTGAAAAGCATTTTTGGTACAAGAGGGCAATTAATAAGGGAATAATAATTAAACATCCAATATACTGCAAAGAAGCTAAAGCTTGATATTTTGCTAATCTAAACTCTTGAAGTACTAATGAGCTGGATTGATTCGTTAATTCTGCTTTGAATCTCGAAAGAGTACGTGTTATTGACCGTGGTAATAAACCAATAGATTCATAGGATATTGTTGTCAATCCGGGTCTTTTTATTCCCAGTACAGCATATTCATTCTCATCTTTGGAATCCATAGATGTTGATAACGTAAGTAGATAGTAACGTCGCCATACGTATAAATCATTAAGAGTAGCTTCAATCCAAGCTAACTTTCTATTAATTTTTCTAATTAATGCTTTCTCCGAATTATCATTGAAACTTACACCTATTCGCAACGGTTTGTTCTCATAAGATTTATATTTCAAGATTTTATCTTTAAAAAAAAAACTTTTGAACTTATTCACCACTAGAAATTTAAAAAATTGAAGACATTTGGTTAAAGATAAACCAAATTGATATTTAAAAAGACTTAAATATATTATGAAAACAGAATTATTTAATTCTGTATTTGTGTAGAAAAGAATGGATTGCCAGGAACGTTTGGAGGAAAAAAGCATATTTTTATATAGAAAATAATTTCTCTTTATTTTCTCTATACGTTTGCTAGCCTGATAGGCTTTTTCAAGATACTTATAGGGTACCATTTGCCAGTAGGGTAGGTTTTTCATGAAATAATTTGATTTTACTAAATAAAAAATTTCTTTTTTGTCTCCTTATCCAGGGAAAACTAACTTTATCAAATAAATGTCTTTCAAATCCCCTCAATAGAAAGTTTTGAAAAACGAGCTAATTCTGCTGCTTTAGTCTCCATTTCTTCCAAGGTTGAATATTCTTCAATACGACTTAACGGAATATTTTGTTGACTCTTCATTTTAATATAAAGAACCCTACGAGAGAAAAATCCTTCTTGAACTTCCATACGTATTGCTTGAATATCCTCAATATAAAACTGAATAAGAATTCGACGATTTTTTCCAGGAAATCCCCAACGAAAAAGCGAAAAAATACCTTTTCGTTTATCGAATCTATTATAGCCACTGCCTACGTTCCACCAAATAGTGAACCATAAATATAAACTAATAAACGAACCTGCTATACCATAGAAAAACATAACGAGTCCTTGTGGAATAAATAAAATTTGCTCGGCGGATAAAAATGGTATTAAATCTTTTTGCGAATAACTGGAAAATCCGACAGTAGAAAAACCTAGCGCCCCTGATAAGAGAATAGAAGCCCAACAAAAATTCCCAATTTTTCGAGATCCGGTTACAAAATCTACTCGAATATCTTCAACTTGTGAATTCATAACAAAACAAAATCTCCTAAAAATAATTAAAGTTTTTTAAAATTAAAGCTAAAATAAATAAATGATGAACAATGAAAAAGTAATTCATATTCTTTTCAGAATATGAATTACTTTTTCATTGTTCATCATTTATTTACCAATGGGAGTTATTTCTATAGGATATCATCTCGTTCGATATATATAAACAAAGAAGCCATTGTAATAGCTGGAAAAACCGATCCTACTAAAGGTACAAAAATTGAAGGTAAGTAAGAAGCTGTCATAAGAAATTACCTCAGAATTAAATTATGGAAAATAGAGATAAACAATCTATACTATATTTTGTAAAAAAGCCGACTAGATAAGAATTATATGTTATTATAATAAATATATATATCGTTTCTATCAAATATTCAAAAAATAGTATAACGTGATTAATTTTTCATCCAAAAAATACTTCATTATATTCTTTGCGGGGGGCTGAGGCATATAGTTCAAAAATTTCACTTAAAACACCTTTTAATAAATTTCGGGGAACGATCAGATCTAATAAACCATGATCAAATAAAGATTCAGCGACTTGAAAACCATCTGGTATTTTTTGACGTAAAGTTTGTTCAATTACTCGTTTACCAGCGAATGCAATATAAGCTTTAGGTTCGGCGATTATTATATCGCCTAACATACCAAAACTTGCAGTAACGCCTCCTGTTGTTGGATAGGTAAGAATAGCTATGTAAAGTAATTTTTTCTGCGCTTGATGAATTTGTGAAACCGAAGAAATTTTAGCCATTTGCATCAAACTCAATGTACCTTCTTGCATTCTTGCCCCACCCGAAGAACAGATTATTATAACTGGAATCGATTTTAGAGTTGCGTATTCTACAAGACGAGTTATTTTTTCTCCGACGACTGAGCCCATACTACCTCCCATAAATTGGAAATCCATAACTCCAAGCGCAATAGGAGTTCCATTTAATTTACCTATACCTGTTTGAATAGCGTCAGTTAAGCCTGTTCTTTTTTGGTAAAATACAATTCTATTTTTATAAGAATCTTCGTCGGAAAATTTGAGAATATCCCGGGCAGTCATATCTTCATCCATGGGATGCCAAGTTCCATGATCAATCAGGAGTTCAATTCTTTCCGTACTACTCATCTGTAGATGGTATCCACATTCTTCGCAAATTCTCTTATTTTGTCTCGGAAATCGAACATATAGCATATTTTCGCAATTATCGCATCTAGTCCATAAACCTTTGGTAGTATCAATCTTTATATATTTATCTCTTTCCTTCTCACTAAATATATACCCTTTTGTAGCTTTTTCAATAAAAGCTCCAATTAACCCACCAAATTTTCGTTTATCTTCAAACCAATTCATCAAAGACATCAAAAATTTCCTCCTTTTTCAAAATTCATTCATTATGACATATCAGGGAAACAAAAAATTAATAATTAATTTTTTTCAAAACGTTATGAGGAGTGAATGGTAAAGTCCAAGATGTCATCTTTTCTTATATAAAAAAAACACAAAGTATTGGAAATTACAATTGACTAATTTGATAATAAAACGGAATATTTTTTTTACAAAAAATATTCCGTTTTTATTTCTAATGAAATATGCATTAAAAATTACAAATAATTGTTCCAAATGGGTTAGAAGGGACTCGAACCCTTGACTTTATGCTTCGGAAGCATGAACTCTAATCCACTGAGCTACAAACCCAATTAATTATTCGAGGAATCTTTTGTTTTTCTCACCCCAATTTTGGGGTGAAGAAAATAAGGGAGAGCTTTATAAAGTATCTATTGTTTCATATTCAAATTTAATTTCTTTCCAAACTTCGCAAGCAGCAGCTAAATCTGGACTCCATTTAGTAGCTTCACGAATAATTTCATTACCTTCACGAGCAAGGTCGCGTCCTTCATTACGTGCTTGTACACAAGCTTCCAATGCAACTCGGTTAGCAACTGCACCAGGAGCATTTCCCCAAGGATGTCCCAAGGTTCCACCACCAAATTGTAATACAGAATCGTCGCCGAAAATTTCAGTAAGAGCCGGCATATGCCAAACATGGATACCACCAGAGGCTACAGGTAATACGCCAGGCAGGGAAACCCAATCTTGTGTGAAGTAAATACCACGACTTCTATCTTTTTCGATATAATCATCACGTAATGAATCAACAAAGCCTAGAGTTACATCACGTTCTCCTTCCAGTTTACCCACAACAGTACCAGCATGGATATGATCTCCACCAGATAAACGCAATGCTTTAGCCAATACACGGAAATGCATACCATGATTTTTTTGTCTGTCGATAACAGCATGCATCGCACGGTGAATATGAAGAAGTAAACCATTATCTCTACAATAGTGAGCTAAAGTAGTGTTTGCGGTGAAACCACCTGTAAGATAATCATGCATAACAATTGGTACGCCCAATTCTCTAGCACATGCGGCTCTTTTCATCATCTCGTCACATGTCCCTGCAGTAGCATTCAAGTAATGTCCTTTAATTTCACCAGTTTCGGCTTGAGATTTGAAAAGAGCTTCTGCTACAAATAAGAAACGATCTCTCCAACGCATAAATGGTTGAGAATTAACATTCTCATCATCTTTTGTAAAATCGAGTCCACCACGAAGACATTCATAAACAGCTCTACCATAATTTTTAGCAGATAAACCTAATTTGGGTTTAATGGTACAACCTAAGAAAGGACGACCATATTTATTTAATTTGTCTCTCTCAACTTGGATACCGTGAGGCGGACCTTGAAAAGTTTTTACATAAGCTGGGGGAATTCGTAAATCTTCAAGACGTAAAGCTCGTAAAGCTTTGAATCCGAATACATTTCCTACAATAGAAGTGAAAAGATTGGTAACGGAACCTTCTTCGAATAAATCTAATGGATAAGCTACATAAGCAATATATTGATTTTCTTCGCCAGCAACAGGTTCAATATCATAGCATCGGCCTTTGTAACGATCAAGACTTGTAAGCCCGTCAGTCCACACAGTAGTCCATGTCCCAGTGGAAGATTCGGCAGCTACTGCTGCTCCTGCTTCTTCAGGTGGTACTCCAGGCTGAGGAGTCATACGAAATGCTGCCAAAATATCTGTATCTTTTGTCTCATAATCAGGCGTATAGTAAGTTAATCTATAATCTTTAACACCAGCTTTGAATCCAACACCTGTTTTAGTCTCCGTTTGTGGTGACATAAGTCCCTCCCTACAAATCAATTTATACTCTAGCAAAGATGAGGTCTACTCGATAGTGAGATCTTTTAAAATTTATTACTCAAAAAAAGTTTTATCCTTATAAATTAGCCATATTTTTCAAATGAATAAAACATCATTATTATTGTATATTGTTTCTAATATGTAATGCAACCCGGTTATACATTTATACTCACATCTAGCAATATTTTTTTCTTTTTACAGATTGATCCAGAACGATTTATATTCGGTGGAATAATTTTCCACTTAATATAATTTTGAATTTCCAAATAAAAATTATATCAACGTTATCAATCCCATCCGTGACGGCGAAATGATACATATATTAATTATATAATATATATATATATATATATATATATTAATTTCTTCATATTACATTTATGATTGGATCATATATCCGAAAATATCATCGATATAAGAACAAAATAATGATATTATTACCTAATTTCAAATTTTGTTTTTCTTTCACAGATACTATGTTTTATTATTAATTGATTCCCCGATACAAAGTATTTTTTCGTTACAATTTATTATAATCAACTTAAAAAAAATTATGAGAATGAATCTTCTATTTCCTGGAACTTCTACACTTATTGCTAAGAATGTGGGAAATATTACTCAAATTATTGGCCCAGTACTTGATGTTGCTTTTTCACCTGGCAAGATGCCGAATATTTATAACTCTTTAATTGTTCAAGGTCAAAACGCCGCGGGTCAAGAAATTAATGTGACCTGTGAAGTTCAACAATTATTGGGAAACAATAAGGTTAGAGCTGTTGCTATGAGTGCTACTGATGGGTTAATGCGAGGAATGGAAGTTATTGACACTGGCGCTCCTTTAAGTGTTCCTGTTGGTGAAGCAACTCTTGGAAGAATTTTTAATGTTTTGGGAGAACCCGTTGATAATTTAGGTCCGGTAGATGCTAGCACAACATTCCCAATTCATCGAGCAGCGCCCGCTTTTACTCAACTAGATACTAAATTATCTATTTTTGAAACGGGAATTAAAGTTGTGGATCTTCTCGCACCTTATCGCCGTGGAGGTAAAATTGGATTATTCGGAGGAGCTGGGGTTGGTAAAACAGTACTTATTATGGAATTAATTAATAATATTGCTAAAGCCCACGGAGGCGTATCAGTGTTTGGCGGAGTAGGAGAACGTACCCGTGAGGGAAATGATCTTTATATGGAAATGAAAGAATCCAAAGTAATTAATGAAGAAAATATTTCGGAATCGAAAGTAGCCTTAGTATATGGTCAAATGAATGAACCCCCTGGTGCTAGAATGAGAGTTGGTTTAACAGCTTTGACTATGGCAGAATATTTTAGAGATATAAATAAACAAGATGTTCTTTTATTTATCGATAATATTTTTCGATTTGTTCAAGCCGGATCAGAAGTTTCTGCTTTATTGGGAAGAATGCCATCAGCAGTTGGATATCAACCAACTTTAAGTACGGAAATGGGTACTTTACAAGAACGAATAACTTCTACAAAAGAAGGATCAATAACGTCTATTCAAGCAGTTTATGTACCTGCAGATGATTTAACAGATCCTGCGCCTGCTACAACATTTGCACATTTGGACGCTACTACAGTTTTATCAAGAGGACTTGCGGCTAAAGGGATTTATCCTGCTGTAGATCCTTTAGATTCAACGTCTACGATGCTACAACCTTGGATTGTAGGTGAAGAACATTACGAAACTGCACAGGGAGTAAAACAGACTTTGCAACGATATAAAGAATTACAAGACATTATAGCTATTTTGGGATTGGATGAATTGTCCGAAGAAGATCGTTTAACGGTAGCAAGAGCGAGAAAAATTGAGAGATTCTTATCCCAACCTTTTTTCGTTGCAGAAGTTTTTACTGGTTCTCCAGGGAAATATGTTAGTCTGCGTGAAACGATAAAAGGTTTTCAAATGATTCTTTCTGGAGATTTAGACAGTTTGCCGGAACAAGCTTTTTATTTAGTTGGAAATATTGATGAAGCTACTGCAAAAGCTGCTACTTTACAAGGTTAAAAAAATGACACTAAATCTTCGCGTAATGGCACCTAATCGAATTGTTTGGAATTCCGAAATTCAGGAAATTATTTTATCAACAAATAGTGGACAAATCGGCATATTACCTAATCACGCCCCTCTGTTAACAGCTTCGGATATAGGGGTTGTAAAAATACGTCTTAAGGAACAATGGTCCACTATGGCTTTAATGGGTGGTTTCGCCATGATAGAAAATAATCAGATGACAATTTTAGTTAATGAAGCTGAAAAAGCAAATGAAATTGATTTGCAAGAAGCTCGAGATACTTTTGGAAAAGCTAAAAGCAATTTGATCCAAGCAGAAGGGAAAAAACAAGTTATTGAAGCTAATTTGGCTTTTAAAAGAGCTAAAGCTAGACTAGAAGCAATAAATATAAATGTTTCAGGTATCACTAATTAATGTTTCAAAAATATATATAATCTACTAGCCCAATAAATATTAGGTGTTATTTAAACTTAAATAATACCTAATATTCTGAATTACCTACTATTGGATTCGAACCAATGACTCTCGCCGTATGAAAGCGATACTCTAACCACTGAGTTAAGTAGGCGTTGAGCTTACTTATACTTATATATATACGGAAAAAGAGTTGAAATGAAAAGACTAAAAAAATATTATCTGATGAACTTGACAAAGAGTAAAGAAAAACTGATAATAATTATGATCGTTAATAATACAATATTAATATAAAGGGCTATAGCTCAGCGGTAGAGCGCCTCGTTTACACGTGCGCCAATGATTGTTGGAAAAATCATCGAAATATTCGATTCACAAGTAAATTTGTGAAGTAAAAATAATTGTCTTACTCTCTTAATTTAAGAAAAAAATAGCCTGACAAAAAAGATTCAATTTTTGGGATTGAAATATTATTAAGATTGATATGGTTAATCTTTAATTCCTTGCAATGATTATACATGATGAGAACATTACGGGGACCTCTAGATACTCTTTTTTCCGCTATATGAACTTTAAGGTGTATAAAGTTTCATAAGAATCAAGCAGGAGAGACTCTATCTTGAGTATATCCATGTATACAAAAAAACAAACCTAAGTCAAACTTTCATTTTTCAAAAAACTTTGGGATTGCTAAATGAAACACACGGAATCATCTTATTAATGATAATAATGATAATAGTAAAGGATGATAAAATAACTAAATTGAATATTAGTTAATTACTAAGCCCAATGCATAGAAAAGTGCATGTTGGGTTTTTGAAAGAGGTTCTAAAAATTAATAACTAAATTTCAAACTCTTTCACCGAGAATGTCTACGGTTCGAATCCGTATAGCCCTAATCTTCACATTTTTTTGACTATTAAAATTTCTTTCCGAAATAAAAATTTTAGTAATATTAACAATCTTGACTCAAAATTTTAATTATTATCTGGAACGATAAGGGTAGAAGAGTATACACTATATTACTTTATCACACATTGAAGTTTGATGTATGGGCAATTGAGAAGTAAGATACGTAATGATCAGATAACAAAAAATGTTATTGATTTTTTATTTGAAGGGAATGCAATGTTTCAATCACAAAAGTATGAATATTTTTGGATATTTTTATTAATAGTAACTCTCTTTCCTGTAATAGTCTCTTCAATATCAAAATTGATAACACCTCAAAACGAGGGGCCAGAAAAATTGACTATTTACGAATCAGGTATAGAGCCTGTGGGGGATGCTCGTATTCAATTTCAGATTCGTTACTATATGTTTGCTCCAGTTTCCGTCATTTTCGATGTAGAAACCGTTTTCCTTTATCCCTGGGCTATGAGTTTCTATGATTTTGGAATATTGTCTTTTATAGAAGCTTTAATTTTTATTTCTATACTTATTCTTGGTTTAATATATGCATGGCGAAAAGGAGCATTGGAATGGTCTTAAATTCTATAAATTCTCTTTCTGAAAATAATTTTGGAAGAAAATTAACTGAAAATATTATAAATGATATAGAATCCTCCTCACTTGATAGAACTTTTACAGATTCAATTATTCTGACAACTTTTAATGATTTTTCAAATTGGGCTAGGCTCTCAAGCCTATGGCCCCTTCTTTATGGCACAAGTTGTTGTTTCATTGAATTTGCCTCATTAATAGGCTCACGATTTGACTTCGATCGTTATGGTTTAGTTCCTAGATCTAGTCCTAGACAAGCTGATCTTATTATAACAGCTGGTACTGTTACCATGAAAATGGCTCCGTCTCTGGTTAGATTATATGAGCAAATGCCCGAACCTAAATATGTTATTGCTATGGGTGCCTGTACAATAACAGGTGGTATGTTTAGTACGGATTCTTATACAACGGTTCGTGGGGTAGATAAATTAATTCCTGTTGATATTTATTTACCTGGTTGTCCACCCAAGCCAGAAGCTATTATAGATGCTGTAATAAAACTCCGTAAGAAAATATCTCAGGAAATATATGGTGATCGGGAAAAAATTGAACAAGGTAGAAGATACTTCACTATAACTCATCAATTTGCTTTGTTATTACTTGAAAACACGAACACATCTAATCAACTATCATCAAATCAATTGTTTCAATTTAAAACAACTTCGGCGAAGTCAAAATTAGAGTTTAAAAAAATTGAGAAAAAATCTGAAATCTTGTCATCTTCTCAAAAAAACAATAATTAAAGAAAAAAATTATACGATATGGTACACGCTACAAACGATAATAATAAGATACAGGGACGATTATCTATTTGGTTAATTAAGCATGGTTTAACTCACAGACCTTTAGGCTTCGATTATCAAGGTGTAGAAACTTTACAAATTAGATCACAAGATTGGCCTTCTCTAGCTGTTTCTCTATATAGTTACGGGTTCAATTACTTGCGTTTACAATGTGCATATGATGTCGAACCAGGTGGTTTATTGGCTAGTGTATATCATTTAACGAAGGTATATGATAATGCGGATCAACCCGAAGAGGTATGTATTAAAATTTTTGTATCAAGAAAAAATCCGGTAATTCCATCTGTTTTCTGGATATGGAAAAGTGCTGATTTCCAGGAACGGGAGTCTTATGATATGTTTGGAATCGTTTATGAAAATCACCCATATCTTAAACGTATTTTAATGCCTGATAGTTGGATAGGTTGGCCTTTACGTAAAGACTATATCATACCTAATTTTTACGAATTGCAAGATGCATATTAGTGATCGGAAGAATGTAATACATGCATATATATATATTATGTATGTATTGCATGGAAATGCGTCTGGAAACGAGCATATATTTTAGATATCAAATAGATATGCCAGAAACCAGATTTGAACTGGTGACACGAGGATTTTCAGTCCTCTGCTCTACCAACTGAGCTATCCCGGCACTTTTATCATGGACAATTTTAACATGAAAGTAAATTTTATGTCAATATTGAAAGATATTGAATTTCAATGGGGGTAGAGGGACTTGAACCCTCACGGTCTAAATAGCCAACGGATTTTCTTTTTACAATGACTTACATCGTTGCCAAACATAGCGTGTAAAAATGGACTCTATCTTTATCCTTATATCATATATATATTAAATATATAAAAATTCATTGTGGAACGAACTAATAATTAATAAATAATTTATTTTTGTTTGGATAGTTCCCTTCGAGTCTCTGCACCTATTTTGTAAGGGAAACAAAATTTGGCTCAGGATTACCTACTATGTTTATTCTCCTCAACCTAGGTTTCCCCGAATATGGAAACAATCACTTAGCAAATTTCTTAACTAAGGCTCAATTAATTTAAGTCCGCAGCGTCTACCAATTTCGCCATACCCCCTTTAATGTGACTTCCCATTGAAAAAAAATTTGGAAAAATAAATATAAAGATTCAGTTTGCTTCTACTAAAATTTATTATAGTGCTTTATCCATGATTATGCAATACATTCTTTAAGTACTTAATAAATAATTTCAAATTAGTGCTTGTTTTTTCGTCCCTATATATATATAATATTTGCATACTGTTAACATAAATTTATAGTTAAATAAAAAAAAGTAATTTTATTTGCTAGAATAATTGAAAGAATTATATATATATAATTTGTTTCACAGCCTGTTTAGCTCAGAGGTCAGAGCATCGCACTTGTAATGCGATGGTCATCGGTTCGACTCCGATAGCGGGCTTACTTTTTTCTTATTAAAAAATTCCTTGAATTTGTTTCTTCAGTTATTCCCTATTAATGAAAAATTAGAAAATGGTTTGAAATATCCATATTTAAAATAAATATTAAATATGTTTAATATCTAACGTTATTTCTTTATTATCAATTGAACATTCAAGGAGTTTTTATGTCCCGTTATCGAGGACCTCGTGTAAAGATAATACGTCGTCTGGGATCTTTGCCGGGTTTGAGCAGTAAAACGCTCAAATCAAAATCTAGTTATATAGATCGTTCAACTTCCAATAAAAAAGTTTCTCAGTATCGTATTCGATTGGAAGAAAAACAAAAATTACGATTTCATTATGGGTTAACGGAACGTCAATTATTAAAATATGTGCGTATTGCCAGAAAAGCAAAAGGTTCAACAGGTCAAGTATTATTACAATTGCTTGAAATGCGTTTAGATAATACAATTTTCCGCTTAGGTATGGCTACCACAATTCCTGGGGCAAGGCAGTTAGTTAATCATAGACATATTTCGGTAAATAATAATACAGTTGATATTCCCAGTTATAATTGTGAACCCGGTGATATAATCACAATAAGAAATAAACAGAAATCTCAATCAATAATTACTAAAAATCTAAATTTGTTTCAGAAATTGAAAATCCCAAGTCATCTAACTTTTGATTTGACACAATTACAAGGATCCGTTAATCAAACAGTTAACCGTGAATGGATTAATTTAAAAATTAATGAATTGTTAGTTGTCGAATATTATTCTCGTCAAGTTTAATATAACTTGAATATTATACGTTTTACCAATTATTTTTCCCCACTGGTCAATAGTTTCATTATAAAATGAGTTAAGCATCGAGTTTATATAGAGACGAACCAGTTGGGAAAGAGAGGGATTCGAACCCTCGGTAGACTTTTGTCTACACAGCATTTCCAATGCTGTATCTTAAACCACTCAACCATCTTTCCAAACATATTTAGTATAATACTATATCCGATCAATTCGGGTTAAAACAATTTTTGTTTTGATGGTTGTCTAAGCACGAGTATATTCACTACTAAAAACTATATAACTGATTTACAGAATTGAAAAAGATGTCAATGAAAAGATTTTATACATTTATATATATCTATTTACTTTCACGTAAAGATCGAGAAAAAGTGATGAATGTAATTCTAATAAATTTATGATTAAATATGCCTAGATCTCAAAAAAATGATAATTTTATCGATAAAACTTTCACAATTGTAGCAGATATTTTATTACGAGTAATTCCGACGACGCAACGGGAAAAAGAAGCATTTACTTATTATAGAGATGGTGTGACTCGAGTTTGAACCAAGAGTAAAGTTGGTACAAAATATTATTATGGAATAATAACAAAAACTTATGCTTAGTGAAGGTCAATTTTTCGGTGAAAAGAATACCTTCTGTCGAGTACCCTCGATTAAAGTAACCTTAGGTACTAAAATAATATCAAGCATAAGGTCAAACCTATAAAATATTTTATGAAATAAAATTTTTTCACAAATTTAGGTTATATGGGCATACATAAAATGGAGAGTATTACGTGTAGGAATTGACAATACAAAAGCTTCGTCATAATACGGTAAATATCAAACATATGGTTGGGTAAATAAATTTTCATCTCGTTTGTATTTTGGGTACCCATAGAACCATCGGGGATTGTCATATCAACTACTTCTTATAAAATACTAAGCATGAAGAACGAAGAAATTGTAAAAGAATAGATTTTAATGGATTAGCCTATCTGTTGAAAAATATCTATATAAAAGAGGATGGTTAGAAATTTTTTTATGAGAACACTAGCCCAAATAGTTTATGCTTTTGGTTAACTGAATAAAATAATAGTTAATATTATTGTGGAAATAGCCATTTTTTATATACTATAAATGAGAAGCCGTATGAAATGAAAAGTTTCACGTACGGTTTTGAAACGGAGTTTACATACAACCGTAACGAATGTCAGCTCAATCTGAAGGAGAGTATGCGGAAGCTTTACAAAATTATTATGAAGCAATGCGTTTGGAAATTGATCCATATGATCGAAGTTATATATTATACAATATAGGTCTCATACATACGAGTAATGGAGAACATGCTAAAGCTTTAGAATACTATTTCCAAGCCTTGGAACGAAATCCTTCTTTGCCACAAGCTTTTAATAACATGGCGGTGATCTGTCATTACGTGCGACTATCTATATTATAGATTCTATTAGTTAGAAACAACTATCCCGAAAATTATAAAGTGGGGGTTTATTTACATATTAATCCCGAAAAAAACAGGATTTTTCATAGCTGTAGAAAATAATCATTAAAACTCAATCTATAATGAGAAAGCCTATGAACTCTATGGATAATTAAATGAACCGACAAAAGCATCATAAAGATCAATTATTGAAAAACATTGGGTCGAAACAATAATATTCTGTGGATTAACGAAAACGAGAAAAAATCAATTTCTGTAATTTAAATTGATTTGGTTAGTTAGTCGAACAGTGGTGTAGAATTAGATCCTAAAGAATAATAAGCCTCTATAATATTCGTTAAGATAGTTACTGTTGAATAAAACTTTATGAACTAAATTTTTTACTCAATAGTTAGAGAAAAGATAAATTTATATTTTTTGTAGGAGCATGAAATAAAAACTTATTTCAGTAATTTTTTTTCACTTTTCCAAAAAAAGAAAAGGTTTTTTGAATGAATCAAATGGAAATAGATGAAAAAATTTTATTATCCGAGCCGTATGAGATGGGAAACTCTCAAGTACGGTTCTCAAAGAAGGTATTAACCAACCTATCTTGACCGAGGAGAACAAGCCATTCAACGCGGAGACTTAGAAGCTTCCGAAACATGGTTCGATCAAGCTGCGGATTATTGGAAACAAGCAATATTACTTGCTCCAAGTAATTATATTGAAGCACATAATTGGTTGAAAATGACGGGTCGTTTATAGTTTATATAATCGAAATTACATAAATTTTGATGGTTCCCGGAGATAAAAAAATCCTGGAATCATTGAAATTTATGTAAATAGATTAATTATATTTTTAGTTTTAAAACGAAAATGTCGAATTCAAAAGAAACTTTGAAAATGTTCATGGTCCATTAAGCACCTTAATTTTGTGTCATAATAAATTTGAAGACCTGCCCAGGTAATTTCTGTATCGTAATTGCTCCAGTTTCAAACTGAAAAAGAGATTGAAAAATCTATCTCTCAGAATTTCACCAATTATTATGGGTAGGTTTTTACTATGCCTCGTCTGAAGAGAGGAGAACCTCGATGACTATTCGTTCACCGGAACCAGAAGTCAAGATTGTGGTGGAAAAGGATCCTGTAAAAACCTCTTTCGAAAAATGGGCTAAACCTGGACATTTTTCAAGAACTCTAGCAAAAGGTCCTAGCACTACCACTTGGATTTGGAATCTACATGCTGATGCTCATGATTTCGATAGCCATACCAATGATTTAGAAGAAATTTCTCGTAAAGTTTTTAGTGCTCATTTCGGGCAATTAGCTGTAATTTTTATTTGGCTAAGCGGTATGTACTTCCACGGTGCTCGTTTCTCCAATTACGAAGCATGGTTGGGTGATCCTACTCATATCAAACCTAGTGCTCAAGTCGTTTGGCCAATAGTGGGTCAAGAAATTTTAAATGGAGATGTTGGTGGTGGTTTCCAAGGGATACAAATAACCTCTGGATTTTTTCAACTTTGGCGTGCATCGGGTATAACTAGTGAGTTACAACTTTATTCTACTGCTATTGGCGGATTAGTTTTTGCAGCATTAATGCTTTTTGCTGGGTGGTTTCATTATCACAAAGCTGCTCCAAAATTAGCTTGGTTTCAAGATGTTGAATCTATGTTAAATCATCATTTAGCGGGGCTATTAGGATTAGGTTCTCTTTCTTGGGCTGGGCATCAAGTGCATGTTTCTTTACCCATCAATAAACTTCTAGATGCTGGAGTGGATCCTAAAGAAATCCCTCTTCCTCATGAGTTTATTTTAAATCGTGATCTGTTAGCTGAACTTTACCCAAGTTTTGCAAAAGGATTAACACCTTTTTTCACTTTAAATTGGTCAGAATATTCAGATTTTTTAACTTTTCGCGGAGGATTAAATCCCGTGACTGGAGGTTTATGGTTAACTGATACTGCACATCATCATTTAGCTATTGCAGTTCTTTTTTTAGTAGCTGGTCATATGTATAGAACTAACTGGGGTATTGGTCACAGTTTTCGGGAAATACTAGAAGCGCATAAAGGCCCATTTACTGGTGAAGGTCATAAAGGTTTATATGAGATTTTAACAACTTCATGGCATGCCCAGTTAGCTCTTAATTTAGCTATGCTAGGTTCATTAACCATAATTGTGGCTCATCACATGTATTCCATGCCTCCGTATCCATATTTGGCTACTGATTATGGTACTCAACTTTCCCTTTTCACACATCATATGTGGATCGGTGGCTTTTTAATAGTTGGAGCTGCTGCACATGCAGCTATATTTCTAGTTAGAGATTACGATCCAACGACTCAATATAATAATCTATTAGATCGTGTTCTCCGACATCGTGATGCAATAATATCCCATCTTAACTGGGTATGTATCTTTTTAGGATTCCATAGTTTCGGCTTATATATTCATAACGATACAATGAGTGCTTTGGGACGTCCCCAAGATATGTTTTCAGATACTGCTATACAATTGCAACCCGTTTTCGCTCAATGGATACAAAATACCCATGCTTTAGCACCAGATTTTACAGCTCCAAATGCATCTGCAAGTACAAGCTTAACTTGGGGTGGTGGCGATGTAATTACTGTAGGTAGTAAAGTTGCTCTATTACCTATTCCTTTGGGAACTGCAGATTTTCTAGTACACCATATTCATGCATTCACAATTCATGTAACAGTTCCAATTTTATTGAAAGGTGTTCTATTCGCTCGTAGTTCTCGCTTGATACCTGATAAAGCAAATCTTGGTTTTCGTTTCCCATGTGATGGACCCGGTAGAGGTGGTACGTGTCAGGTATCTGCATGGGATCACGTTTTTTTAGGTTTATTTTGGATGTATAATTCAATTTCTGTTGTTATTTTCCATTTTAGTTGGAAGATGCAATCCGACGTTTGGGGTAATGTAAGTGAGCAGGGTGTTATAACCCATATAACTGGAGGTAATTTCGCGCAAAGTTCAATTACTATTAATGGATGGCTACGTGATTTCTTATGGGCTCAAGCATCTCAAGTAATTCAATCTTATGGGTCTTCGCTATCTGCTTATGGTCTTCTGTTCCTAGGTGCTCATTTTGTTTGGGCTTTCAGTTTGATGTTTTTATTCAGTGGTCGTGGGTATTGGCAAGAACTTATTGAATCAATCGTTTGGGCTCATAACAAATTAAAAGTTGCTCCTGCTATTCAGCCTAGAGCCTTAAGTATTATACAAGGCCGTGCTGTAGGAGTAGCACATTACCTTCTAGGTGGGATTGCTACAACATGGGCATTCTTCCTAGCAAGAATTATTGCAGTAGGATAACGGCTAAGGAGGATTCGAAAAGCATTATGGCATCAAGATTTCCAAAGTTCAGCCAGGGCCTATCCCAAGACCCAACTACTCGTCGTATCTGGTTCGGTATTGCTACCGCACATGATTTTGAAAGCCATGATGATATTACAGAAGAGCGTCTTTATCAAAAAATTTTTGCTTCCCATTTTGGTCAATTAGCTATTATTTTTTTATGGACTTCTGGTAATTTATTTCATGTTGCTTGGCAAGGGAATTTTGAAGCATGGGTCCAGGACCCTTTACACGTAAGACCAATTGCCCATGCAATTTGGGATCCTCATTTTGGTCAACCGGCAGTGGAAGCTTTCACTAGAGGGGGAGCGTCAGGTCCAGTTAATATAGCATATTCTGGTGTATATCAATGGTGGTATACAATTGGGTTGAGAACAAATCAAGATCTTTATAATGGAGCTCTTTTTCTAATTGTACTCGCTTCCCTTTCCCTAGCTGCAGGTTGGCTACATTTACAACCTAAGTGGAAACCTAAAGTTTCTTGGTTTAAAAATGCAGAATCTCGTCTAAATCATCATTTATCCGGACTTTTCGGTGTAAGCTCGTTAGCGTGGACAGGTCATTTGGTTCATATTGCAATTCCTGAATCAAGAGGTGAACATATTAGATGGGATAACTTTTTAACTGTATCACCGCACCCTCAAGGGTTAGGACCTTTTTTTGCGGGTCAATGGAATGTTTATGCTCAAAATGCTGATTCAAGTAATCATCTTTTTGGTACTTCTCAAGGATCTGGTACTGCTATTTTAACGTTCTTAGGAGGTTTTCATCCACAAACTCAAAGCTTATGGTTAACTGACATAGCTCATCATCATTTAGCTATTGCTGTTGTTTTCATCATAGCTGGTCATATGTATAGAACCAATTTTGGGATTGGGCATAGTATTAAAGAAATTCTTGAAACACATACTCCTCCGAGTGGGAAACTCGGACGGGGACATAAGGGTCTTTATGATACTATTAATAATTCCCTCCATTTCCAATTAGGACTTGCTTTAGCTTCACTTGGAGTTATAACTTCGCTAGTAGCTCAACATATGTATTCTTTACCTCCATATGCATTTCCCGCACAAGATTTCACTACTCAAGCTGCGCTATATACTCATCATCAGTACATTGCTGGGTTCATTATGACAGGTGCTTTTGCCCATGGGGCCATTTTCTTCATTAGAGATTATAATCCTGAACAAAATAAGGATAATGTTTTGGCTCGAATGTTAGAACATAAAGAGGCTATAATATCTCATTTAAGTTGGGCTAGTTTATTTTTAGGGTTCCATACCTTGGGACTTTATGTTCATAATGATGCAATGCTTGCTTTTGGCACTCCAGAAAAACAAATATTGATCGAACCTGTTTTTGCCCAGTGGATACAAGCTGCTCATGGTAAAGCTTTATACGGTTTTGATGTGCTTCTATCATCAACCAATAGTCCAGCTTTCAATGCCGGTCAAAGTCTATGGTTACCAGGGTGGTTAGAAGCTATTAATAACAATAGTAACTCATTATTTTTAACAATAGGTCCGGGGGATTTTCTGGTTCATCATGCTATTGCTTTGGGATTACATACAACTACATTAATTTTGGTTAAAGGTGCATTGGATGCACGTGGATCTAAATTAATGCCGGATAAAAAAGAATTTGGTTATAGTTTCCCATGTGATGGACCTGGGAGAGGTGGTACTTGCGATATTTCTGCTTGGGACGCTTTTTACTTAGCCGTTTTTTGGATGCTAAATACCATTGGATGGGTTACTTTTTACTGGCATTGGAAACATATTACTTTATGGCAGGGAAATGTTGCACAATTTAATGAATCTTCAACATATTTAATGGGTTGGTTAAGAGATTATTTGTGGTTAAATTCTTCACAATTAATTAATGGATATAATCCGTTTGGTATGAACAGTTTATCCGTTTGGGCATGGATGTTTTTATTCGGACATCTCGTTTGGGCCACTGGATTCATGTTCCTTATATCTTGGCGTGGCTATTGGCAAGAATTAATAGAAACTTTAGCTTGGGCTCATGAACGCACTCCTTTAGCTAATTTGGTTCGATGGAAAGATAAACCTGTGGCCCTTTCCATTGTTCAAGCAAGATTAGTTGGATTAGCTCATTTCTCTGTAGGATATATATTTACTTATGCTGCGTTCTCAATTGCCTCCACATCAGGCCGATTTGGGTAATTTCTGATTGAATTGAAATTTTGAAAATTTTTTTATTAATAAAATAATTATGGCAAGAAAAGGTCTTATTCAACGAGAAAAGAAGAGACAGAAATTAGAAAAAAAATATCATTTTTTACGTGACTCTTTAAAAAAAGGTATCAATACAACCTTACCCTTAGAACAAAAATGGGAAATTTGTCGGAAATTGCAATCTTTACCTCGAAACAGTGCACCTAGTCGTCTCCATCGCCGTTGTCTAATCACCGGCAGACCTAGGGCTAATTACCGTGATTTTGGTTTATCCAGACATTTGCTTCGCGAAATGGCTCATGCATGTTTATTGCCAGGAGTCACTAAATCTAGTTGGTAAAAACTAGATTATGTAACCCCCTTGTAAGAGGGGGTTATGACTTGTTTTTTCTATCAGAGGAGACTATTATTGCCATATAGAAACGCGGGGTAGAGCAGTCTGGTAGCTCGCAAGGCTCATAACCTTGAGGTCACAGGTTCGAATCCTGTCTCCGCCATATTCTATTTTTTCATTGTACCGAGGCGGGTAGCGGGAATCGAACCCGCGTCTTCTCCTTGGCAAGGAGGAATTTTACCATTAAACTATACCCGCGGCTAAGATATTATATATATATATATATCTGTATATATACAGATATATATATATGGTTTCGTACAGAACTAATAACCCCTTAATGTTTTTTATCTTCCCCAAAGTACTTGCATAAAATACTTTTGGATTTTATAATATTTTGTAAACTAAAAAGTTTCTATCAAGAATATTTTTTAAAATTTAATTCTAAGATATGGAAGAATTAAGAATACCTACGGGAAAAACTAAGCCAATCCATAATGAAGCACCCGAAAAAACCACATTTTTATTACTTACCCGACCACCCGGAGAAGCTAATACAACGGGTACACCAATAACTAGTAGGAATGAAATAGCAATTAATGCAAATACAGCTAACTGGAAAGCTATAGTCATAGTCGTGATTCTCCAAGTTTTAATAAAAAATAATTATTATTATAATGATTATTGAAAATAATAATATATAAAGAAGTTTTTGTTATCAAATAATTTCTCAATAAAGTTGAGCAATTAATTCTCATTTCTCTTTGGAAAGATGGCCGAGTGGTTCATGGCGTCGGTCTTGAAAACCGATATAGTTTCAAAACTATCGAGGGTTCGAATCCCTCTCTTTCCTGTTTTCCCAAAATATGAATTAAGAGGTGAAGAAAATATTACAATTATAATATCTTCTTCACTTATTTCTCATTCAATTTCAATTTTTAATTGAGAGGATTCATGGAAAGAACCGGTTCGAAATCACGGTCGATTCCCTTTTCGAATCCAGCAGCGGCAGCACGTGCTCTGCCTGCATGCCACAAATGACCTACGAAGAAGAAAAAGCCCAAGACAAAATGAGATGTTGATAACCAACTCCGAGGAGATACGTAATTAACTGCGTTAATTTCTGTAGCTACTCCACCAACGGAATTAAGTGAACCTAACGGGGCATGAGTCATATATTCGGCAGATCGTCGTTCCTGCCAAGGTTGTATATCTTTTTTCAATTTACTCAAATCTAAACCATTAGGACCTCGTAATGGTTCTAACCATGGAGCACGAAGATCCCAGAAACGCATAGTTTCGCCACCAAAGATAATTTCGCCTGTTGGTGAACGCATTATATATTTACCCAAACCTGTTGGTCCTTGTGCCGAACCTACATTTGCTCCAAGACGCTGATCTCTAACTAGAAAAGTAAACGCTTGAGCTTGAGAAGCCTCGGGACCAGTAGGTCCATAAAACTCACTGGGATAAGCTGTATTATTGAACCGAACAAAACAACAAGCAATAAAACCGAAAACGGCAATAGCTCCCAAACTATATGATGGATAAGCTTCTCCAGACCATACGAACGCACGACGGGCCCAAGCAAAAGGTTTAGTTAATATGTGCCAGATTCCACCAAAAATACAAATAGAACCTAACCAAACGTGCCCTCCAATAATATCTTCAAGATTGTCTACACTAACTATCCACCCTTCTCCACCGAAAGGGGACTTAAGTAAATAACCAAATATTACGCTTGGACTAAGGGTTAGATTAGTTATTTTTCGCACATCACCCCCACCGGGAGCCCAGGTATCATATATGCCTCCGAAATATAAAGCTTTGAATACCAAGAGGAAAGCCCCAGCACCTAATAAGATTAAGTGAATTCCCAAAATAGTTGTCATTTTATTTTTATCTTTCCACACGTAACCAAAAAAAGGAAAAGATTCTTCCAAAGTTTCTGGTCCAATCAATGCATGATAAATTCCTCCAAAACCTAAAACAGCAGACGATATTAAATGAAGAACTCCAGATACAAAATACGGAAAAGTATCTACAATCTCTCCACCAGGGCCTACTCCCCAACCTAAGGTTGCTAAATGAGGAAGTAAAATTAACCCTTGTTCATACATAGGTTTTTCCGGAACAAAATGTGCTACTTCGAAAAGATTCATTGCACCAGCCCAGAAAACAATTAATCCCGCATGAGCAACGTGAGCACCAAGTAATTTACCAGATAAATTAATAAGTCTAGCGTTGCCAGCCCACCAAGCAAAACCTGTGGTTTCTTGATCGCGACCACCTAAAGCTAAAGTTCCGTTAAAGAGCGTTTCCACGTGGTAAAACCTCCTCGGGGAATACAAGGTTTTCATGAGGCTGATCTTGAGCTGCCATCCAAGCTCGAATACCTTCGTTCAATAAAATATTTTTGGTATAAAAAGTTTCAAATTCAGGGTCTTCTGCTGCACGAATTTCTTGAGAAACAAAATCATATGCACGTAAATTTAATGCTAACCCAACAACACCAATAGCACTCATCCATAAACCTGTTACTGGTACGAATAACATAAAGAAATGTAACCAGCGTTTGTTGGAGAACGCAACACCGAATATTTGTGACCAAAATCTATTGGCAGTAACCATAGAGTATGTTTCTTCTGATTGAGTCGGGTTGAAAGCACGGAATGTATTTGCGCCATCACCATCTTCGAATAAAGTATTTTCGACGGTTGCACCATGAATAGCACATAAAAGAGCTGCGCCTAAAACTCCAGCAACTCCCATCATATGGAATGGATTCAAGGTCCAATTATGAAAACCTTGGAAAAAAAGTATGAATCTGAAAATTGCAGCAACACCAAAACTGGGTGCGAAAAACCAACCAGATTGACCTAATGGGTAAATCGAGAAAACAGAAACAAAAACAGCTATTGGACCAGAGAATGCAATTGCATTATAAGGGCGTAATTGAACAGAACGTGCAAGTTCAAATTGGCGTAACATGAAACCTATTAAACCAAATGAGCCGTGAAGAGCTACAAAAGTCCATAAACCACCCAACTGGCACCAACGTGTAAAATCTCCCTGCGCTTCTGGTCCCCACAATAACAGTAAAGAATGGGCTAAACTATTAGCTGGAGTCGAAACAGCCGCAGTTAAAAAGTTACATCCTTCTAAATACGAACTAGCCAATCCATGAGTATACCATGAAGTTACAAAAGTTGTACCTGTGAACCATCCGCCCAAAGAAAAATACGCACAAGGAAAAAGTAATAGACCGGACCAACCTACAAATACGAAACGGTCTCTTCTTAGCCAGTCATCCATGCTATCAAATAAACCTTTTGGTTCTTTGGAAGACTTTCCGATAGCTATAGTCATAATGATTCTCCTGTTAAGTTACTTCAATTATTTCTAAGTACCTGTAGAAGGAAAACATTAACGTATAAATATATACCTATAATACTTTTCTCTCCGAATTTTATAATCGAATAAATCCAAAAGTAGGTAAACTTTTCTTTTCTTTGCTTTTTTATATGTATTTTCTACCCAAAAACTTCCAACTAATTTTATTCTTTTTTCAATATTTCAATTATATTTTTCATTTTCCATGAATTCATATTTTGATTGTTGGAAAAGAGGCATATGGAAAAACTGAACATAAACAAATAGTAGCAGTATTAAAATTTAGCGAACCAAAGAAGGTATAATTATATTTTATCACGATAAGGATAAAAACAAAAGTTACGAAATTAAAAAGAAAATTTTAACAAACTATACTTAAATATTTATATAATTCTCGGAGGAAGTGTGCACCGCATATATTTTTCACATATGAATAAATTAATATTAGAATAGCTAATTTTGATAATAGATCAAAACTTAAGTTAACTTATATTATTTAATATTATTAACAAGAAAATTTGAATTGTTATTTAAAATAGACTCTGGAATAATTGAAAGCCCCTTACCAGATTCGAACCGATGACTTACGCCTTACCATGGCGTTACTCTACCGCTGAGTTAAAAGGGCAGTAGTTGGAAGGCGAAATTATGATGTAATATATAATATATACATATATATATGCCATATACAGCACTATAAATTTCTACAAAATTATAAAAGTACTTTCTGGATTCGTTGACCAAGGGTAAGCTTGTTCGAATCAGTAGCTGAAGTTTTTAAACTGTTTTAAGCTAACGAAATTTTTTTACCAGTTGATCATAAAGTTTTTTTACGTTTTTCTTATTACCCGAAAATAACTTAACTATTTTGTTAGCCGTTGGAACAAGATCATGAGTAGTCATAATTCTATTTATCTCATTATTTTGCAAATATTGGTAATTTTATTAAATGGCGACGTCACTTTGCATCTAATGCATTGAAAAATTCATTAAACAAAAGATTGAGTAACGAAACTATTCTCGTAAACCAACAAATTGTTGAATTTTTTGAAACGAAAATTTCCCTGCTCAAAAATTCCCAAATTTGGAAAGACTAAACTATTGTTGCAATATCGTATTGAAATATTCAAAATTTCCCTACCATGTGATAAAGATGTTTCCATGATTACAATAATCAAAATCTCTCATTATTTGTAACAAACTAAAAATTGAAATTTGATGCTGTGAAAATGAATACCTAATAGTTTTCATCTTTTTCGATAAACAGAATATCACTTCGAAGTAAAAATTTTTCAATAGATTTGGATTACGAAAAATCTATTGACAGTAACTAATAAATTAAGTAAGATAAAATTAGGGTAAGCCCCCATCGTCTAGTGGCCCAGGACATCTCTCTTTCAAGGAGGCGACGGGGATTCGAATTCCCCTGGGGGTAATAAAAGTCTCTTTTACATTATTAAGAATTATTCCTTGAAATTTTGGATAGAAATGAACTTTCTATCTGGGTCGATGCTCGAGTGGTTAATGGGGACGGACTGTAAATCCGCTGGCACTGCCTACGCTGGTTCAAATCCAGCTCGGCCCAAAATTTACTCATCATATTCTAAGTAGAAAATAACTCAATTTTTTATTTGTATATTGAGTTATTTTCCACGCATTGATGAAATGTTTCTATGCACAAGCCAATACTATTAAAAATGCACTTAACTGATTCATAAGTTGAATAAATGGGATTGTAGTTCAATAGGTTAGAGTACCGCCCTGTCAAGACGGAAGTTGCGGGTTCGAGCCCCGTCAATCCCGACTACATATTTGGATAAAACCCCTGTTATAACCAGGTAGATTTTTTCATACTATAAATGATACTTACAATTTCATTTTGAAATATCCATTTTTTTTTCAATAATGTTTTAGTTATTTGATTTAATAATATTTTGTTAGATGAGAAAAATTCAAATAAATATTTATAACTTTCCAAAAGGATGTTGTATGTGAAAGAATCATTCAATAATATTGTATTCATTTTAATCCATCTATCTCGATGAATTAATAGATCGAGACGCGAAAATTTACCTGGTATATTTTCAATTAACCAACGTTGATACAAATAAACTGGAGTAAAAATTTGAGGACGTTTTAATCGAATTCCTATTTTTTCTATTCGTTTCAACGTATAAATATTTTGTTTTTGATCAATAGGTAATTGATTCCACCAACGAACTGACAGTTTATTAATTAAATCTTTATTATATCCTCGACTAATAAAAAATCTTTTGATTCTATGACTTGAAAGGGATCTTTCTCGTTCTCTTCTAACTCCATAAGTTATATAAAGTCTTCGCAACATCTCTTCATCGACAAAAAACTCTCGACTTGAAAAAACAAAATGACGAAGTTGAGGGAATGAACCTATAGGATCCCAAAGAACACGTTTTCCAATAAATAATCTCGGTTTATTTTTTAATTGATATTCCATCTGATATTGTGTTACCGAATTGAAAAATCCTAGTATTTCAAATTGCTCTTCCAAAAGAATATTTTCAAATTGAAATTCTAATTCTTCTACATTTCGTTTTCTCACTCTGGGTAAGATTCTTTCATAAAAAAGTTGTTCCTTTCTTTTACCTATAAGTTGATCTTCACGATTTTTTCTTCCGAAATTCTTTTTCTTTGAAAATCCAAAAGTGTGGAAAAATTCAAAATCAGCTGGTCTTTTTATCCAATTAAATAGGTGACTACGACAAAAATTTAATCGCCAAAATCTAGGTGACCATGTAGTATTATCAAATTCGCTAATTATTCTATTAATATTTTTATTTCTAACTAGTAAATATTCATCTTCTGAATCATTCTGGGTATTTTCAATATTTTTACTGGCTACAGCAAATATTCCGTTATGCATAATATTTGAAAAATTTTTTGCTAAAAGTATATGTGGTTTTTTCGCCTTACTATCCCAAAATTGATTTTCACAGGTTTCTAACGAATAGAAATCACTCGAAAACGTTTCTAAAATGCTATAAGCTAAATCTAAATCATTTTCAATTGATTTATCAAGAGAAATAGATTTATTAACATCTTTTTCTAAAAAAAACCAAGAATCTCGAGCAGCTGTTCCAGCTAAGCAACTTAATACATGAACTAAAATTGTAGATTCTTTTATTATAGAATCATCCATAGAAGGTTCTAAATACCATTTAGACAAATAATAAAACTTTCTTTTCCATAAAAAATTACTAATATTTAGGGGATTTGTAGCAAAACCATGTAAAATAATATTTTGTATAATCGCTCTTCCTATCTTATAAAGTACAATTTTCAGATTATGCGGATAATTGGGTTTATTATTTGTATGGCTAAAGCCAAGAATTTGTCTATTAAAAGCTAATTTTATTATATCATCGTAAACAAAGGATGTATTTTTTGTAAAACTTATTAATGAAATTTCGTTAGTAAGAGCTGCTAAATCTCGTATATTATATCCCATTGTCCGAGACCCAAACTCATTAGAATATAACAAATTTTTCTTTAATTGAAGATTATTTCTATTTAATAAACTAGGAAATTGATTTTTACGCTGATAAGTATTTAATAATCGAATATTTAATATCCTATCCAACCGATCAGGTGAAATCAATGAAGGATCCACTTTTTTTGGAAGATGGGTTGAGCCAATCATAATGATCTTGTTTTTTGCTCGAATTTTCAAAGAATCTGTTTGGAAATGCTTTAGTAAAATCCCTAGTAAAAACGTTGGATCTGATTCAATATTTTGAGTTGAACGATTAACATCTAATTGATGTATATTACGTATCCAGATCATACAGGGTGACATTCCCTTTGCAAGATCCAAAATAAGGTTTAATCTACGCAAACTTTCGATTAAAATATTCATCCAACTTTCTGTTATAACGTCAGGTTTATTATACATAAGTTTATTTATGGATATCCCTAATAAGGGAACGGAAGAATCCGCTGCTAAATTTTTTATTAAATATGAACGTCCGCTTTCTATAGGACCTATCAATAAAATTCCTTTTGAACAAGACAATCCTAATTGAAGTGGTAAAGGTATCTTCTGAAACCTTAGATTAAAATTTTTTGTTTGCTGCAAGGTTTGCGAAGAAATAATTTTTTGCAGAGAAGCAAAAAAAATCCATTTCTCTGCCAGATGTAGTGAATAATTAACCAAATTTTTTTGAAACATTCTGCTTACATATCGAAGATAAGTAAGTCCTTGTTGGGAATTCCTATTGTATCCAAATAATGGATTCTTTAATATTTTGGGTTGCGAGTAGAAGTGAAATCCATATTCTTTTATTCGCGTAGGTGTAATTAAAGATTGAACTAATAAAATTCGTTTTCGACGAGAAAGGTCTAAGCTTTTATTAGCTATTAACCATTTATTTAATTTTTTCTTTGTTACCAAATAGAAACGGATGTTTCGTGTATAATGTTTTAAATTATCAAAGAAATGAATTAAAAAATTTTCTGTTTTGGTCAATTGCATCTTATTCCGATGCAATAATTCAAGAAAATACGAAGCTCGTGAGGTATCTGTTAAATATTTAATGTTTTCGAAATGTGTCCATAAATAAATAGAGTCGGAACCTATAAAAATTGAAAAGTAATTTTGATGGAATAGCAAAACGAGGAAAATTGAACTGAAAATGGCCCAATGTAAATTATTCAAATTATGAATTATTTGATAATCTGACCATAAAAAATTTAATATTATTTTTCCCTTATAATCGGAAGAGACACGCGAGTTCCATTTTGAATTAAAAAAGTACAAATTTCTTTGATTTTCGTAGAAATTTACAAAATTGTTTTGTATAAATCTAATAGCTTCATTTTTTGAATACGCGAAATACGAACCAATTATTAGAAAAAGCTTCTCCAAACTTTCTGTAAATAAATGAAGACTATATTCCCACCATTCCCGTGTAAAGAACCAAAAAGTATAATTAAAATCTTTGACTGGAAGATATCTTTCAAAAAAATCGAGAATCTCAATTGTATTAAATTTTTTAAAAACTTTATCTATATGAATTAATTCCTTTTTCCGAATCTTAGGTTCAAAATTACTTAATTTTGAATATTTTAGTGTCGGCGATAAATAAATTTTGCTCATAAATTGAAAAAGTAAACTGTTTCTCGTTATCTCCTTCGTCAACGATTTATATCGTAATATATTGTAATAATTTCCAATTTTTACATTATTTATATCTGATACCATGTTTTTACCAATTCCATCAGTTTCTAATTCTTTTGAAAATTTAATTGAAAATTTTTTTCTTTCTTGTTTCGATAAATATATTTTTGACTTCGTTGAGACAGATAATTGAAATTTTTTCGATATTTTCTTGCAGAGATCAGAAAAAGACACAAATTTGATTTTATCAAATTTAGTAGTTAATTTTTTTTGAAAAAGTTGATAAATATCTTTCTCAATTAAATTTTGGTTAAATTTTTCATATTTTAAAAAATTTTTTAGAAACTCTAAATATATAATACTATGATTTTCTAGAGTATTCTCCTCCGAATAGAATAATAGATTTTTATATTTTGGTTCAAATTTTAGTAGAAAATTATTACCATTGACAAATAATTTATCATTTTCAATCCCGTCTAATAAAATAGTATTTTTAGTTAAAAATGTTGTTAAAAAAGAATAAAGAATAATTCTATTGTTTGCTTCATCAATGAGTGGATCAGCAAGCAAATAATTCATATTTTTCTCTATTAAGTGACAGTTTCTTATTAAAGTTTGATTCAAAATATTTTGTGGTTTGACATTATTATTAGTAATATTCCTATTAATTTTATTAATCTTTTTTGACTTGGAACTTTGAAAATATTTTTTTAATTTTTTAAGAAAATGAAAAGAAACGATTTTCTTTGAGGAATTTTTCATTTCATACAGCCGAGAGTAAATGTCAAAACTTAAAATTTCATATTTTTTATTTCTGATATCACAAAGAAAGCTCCGCTGAAACTTTGTTTTCCAAAGTATTGAACATTTAGTAAATATGTTTTTTTCGTAAATCACGTCCGAATAAAAAAGTTTAAAAAATGAATTATTCCAAAATTTACTAAAGTATTTGTGAGAATTCATATATATGGAACTTTCAAATACTAAATTATGGTTTATTAATTCACTTCCATCATTATAAGTAATCTGAGTCTCTCGAGATACTAATAATATTTTATTAAAAAAATTTTGATCTTTAATTTCATTTGACTGATTCAATACTATACCCAATTGCTTAGTTCTTTTTATTAGATGTTCTTTTAAATGAATACAATTTCTCAATGAAATTCTTTTTTTACATTCGGAAAATAACGAGAATAGATTGAAAATTCCTAGCAAAAATCCATTGGATTTTTTTCTTGCCTTATATCTAATTTTTTTTCTCAAAGAATCATTTAGGCTAATTATATTATATGCACGGTTAAAGGGAAAAGAACAATTTAACAAAAAATTTGAATGATATTTCCAAGTTTTCCACGAGATTATCTCAATATCGTCGAATTCTATATTATTGTTTAACTGACGAATTGTCCTAAAATTTTGGGAAATTTTACTATTTTTTTCCCTTGAAGCAAGTTTTTTTTTAAATTCATCTATTAATAATGGTTCAAAAAAGATAGGATTACCATTTTTTGTTTCCGGCTGCGAGAATAAATTATTTATATTTATAATATATTGACTTTTGGAAGGTTTTTTCAAAAAATCAAAAAATGAAGATAATTTAGAAAAAAAAAATGTTCGTTTTCTAAATATAGGTTTTGGAATTGACTTATCCTTCGAATATATAATTTTTGGTATCCATTTCAAATTATGATTATCACTATGCAAATTATAAAATTGATTGAGATTACTAAAAGGAAAGTATTTCCAATTTTTTTTCACATTTTTATTAATTGTAGAGGGATATTCGAGAATATGAAAATTCTTATTCATTTTATTGTTTAACAAATTTTCATTTCTTATTTGAATATTAGATTTTTTTACTTTATATCTAAGATGCCTAGAAAATTGATATACTGCATTTGATATAATATTTTCTAAGTTTAGATAAATTTTGGGACTATTAAGTGGATTCAAAAAATATTTTGTATTTTTTTTCAAAAAAGTTTCTGGTTCAAATTTTTCCCAATAATGATAATTATTTGTAAATAATTGCCATAGATAAATTTTCATATAGTTTGGAAAATATAAATGTCCTTTTTCTCTAAGAAAAAAAGAAGATTTAACTAAAATTTCATTAGATTCCCCCGAACTTTCTAAGTTTTGAAGAATTTCTTTTTCCATAAAAAAATCGTTAATTTTGATTTCTTTGTAAAAGAAATCAAAATTAAGCTCATCTTTTCCTTTTTCAAATTCAAACAGATTATTTTTTTTCCTTTCGACAAATATTTGAGCTTTTAAACGCCTAATAATATCGAAACTAAATTCATGTCTTAACAATTTTTTTCTTTCAAAAATATTGGGTAGAAAAATATCAAAATTTTTGTTAAAATTTCTGAAGGATTTTTTGTAAATACCCATAGAATTTTTTCTATAATAGTCTTTCAGTCGAACTTTTGCTAAACTAAATTTATTTCTCTCAACTATGTTTGTAGTATTCAGGCTGTATATCAAAATAAGCATGGGTAATGTAAACAACATTAGACTGTTTAATATGAAATTATTATTCTTTTCCAAATTACGTAAATCAATTGATAAAGTCATCATTCGAAAATTAAATGAATGAATAATTTTTTTTTTCAAAAATTTTGCGATTAACAACCCGAGTAAACTGCGTTTTACCCATGAAGTTGATAAAATCCTAGTTTTTTTTATTTCACCCAAATATAAGTTTTTATATGAAGATTTTTTTTCTGGTAATTTTTGTTTCATTGTTTCGCAACAGTTACATAAGATTTTACTAATAAATATATTTCTTTATTGAATTTTTCGAATAAATAGGTTTTTTATCCAAAATACTTCAAAATATTTTCGGGAAATTGAAGAAAAAAATATTTTTATATCTCTAAAAATATTTTATAATGTTTCTATTCTATCGGGACCCATTTTACATAAAATCGCGTTATTTTCTCAATAATTTGTTTTTATTTATGTGTTACCTCGATAATGCCATAAAGAAAAGCTTGCGTCAATCAATGAAAAAATATTTCTATATTTCTTTCACATTCTCCTCACAATCGAAGACTGTAACCGTTTCCTTATTTCAAGTGTTATTGAAAAATTCACTTATTGGAATAATAAACTAGCTTAACCGATTTTATCATATCTGCAAGAGGGAATTTTAACAGGCGAGCATTATATATCTTATCCACAGAAAATTGAACCAGTAAGAAATGTAAATTCGGTCAATAATAACTATTGTAGTTTCGTGAATCTTTTGATCATGGAATTAATGGATATTATACTATATTCCCTGATTCCTCCCAACAAGAAAGGATTTTTTACTAGATGTTTCAAAAATAGAACCAACGATACTTAACTTAAATTTTTGGGCGAACGACGGGAATTGAACCCGCGAATGGAGGATCCACAATCCACTGCCTTAATCCACTTGGCTACGTCCGCCCTGCTTATTCCCCATTCAAATAATGATCCTCAAAATTGGATTTCTGAGGATCATTATTTAGTTTTCTCTTCCCTCCTTAGAACATTTTAAGTTTTTATAAAGTTCGAGTCTACTTTAAGATATTAACCATTAGTAGCAGGAGCTTCAATAGCAGCTAAATCTAGAGGGAAGTTGTGAGCGTTACGTTCATGCATAACTTCCATACCAAGATTAGCGCGGTTGATAATATCAGCCCAAGTGTTAATAACACGACCTTGACTATCAACTACGGATTGGTTGAAATTGAAACCATTTAAGTTAAATGCCATAGTGCTAATACCTAAAGCAGTAAACCAAATACCTACAACAGGCCAAGCAGCTAAGAAGAAATGTAATGAACGAGAGTTGTTGAAACTTGCGTATTGGAAGATTAATCTACCAAAATAACCGTGAGCTGCAACAATGTTATAAGTTTCTTCTTCTTGACCAAATTTATAACCTGCGTTAGCAGATTCATTTTCAGTAGTTTCTCTGATTAAACTAGAAGTTACCAAAGAACCATGCATAGCACTAAATAGAGAGCCGCCGAATACACCAGCAACACCCAACATATGGAATGGATGCATAAGGATATTATGTTCAGCTTGGAATACAATCATGAAATTGAAAGTACCAGAAATACCTAAAGGCATACCGTCAGAAAAGCTTCCTTGACCAATAGGATAAATTAAGAAAACTGCGGTAGCAGCAGCAACAGGTGCTGAATATGCAACAGCGATCCAAGGGCGCATACCCAAACGGAAACTAAGTTCCCATTCACGACCCATGTAGCAAGCTACACCAAGTAGAAAATGAAGAACGATAAGTTCGTAAGGACCACCATTGTATAACCATTCGTCTACAGAAGCTGCTTCCCAAATAGGATAGAAATGTAAACCGATAGCTGCAGATGTAGGGATAATAGCACCGGAAATGATATTATTTCCATATAAAAGAGATCCAGATACGGGTTCACGAATACCATCGATATCTACAGGAGGAGCTGCGATAAAAGCGATAATAAATACAGAAGTTGCTGTTAATAAAGTAGGAATCATCAATACACCGAACCATCCAATATATAAACGATTTTCAGTGCTAGTAATCCAATCGCAGAAGCGACCCCAAATGCTTGCGCTTTCGCGTCTTTCTAAAGTTGCAGTCATGGTAAAACTTGGTTTTTAAAATAATAAGAAATTTCCCAAATAATTTAACTTGTTAAATATAGTATTACACACATTGAATTATTATGTCAACCGATATTAAATTATCGAATAAATAAAGTTTTTGATCTGGGTTGCCCGGGGATCGAACCCGGAACTAGTCGGATGAAGTAGATTTATTCATTTTTAATTATTAGTAAAAATCTCTTCCCAAACCGTACTTGCAATTTTAATTGCATACGGCTTTCTACATGTATTTCATTTATCTCCCGTAATCCCGTACATTTTTCAATTTATGTGAAAGATGAGCAAAATAATTTATCTGAATAATATTCAAATACCAATTTTTTCTTTCGTAAAGATGCCACGAATTGGAATGCGGTTTTTCCAGAGAAACTGAATTCGCAACAAAATTTGAGCCATATTTTTTCCATACGGTACGTATAGTACTTTTATGTTTACATGCTAAGGTTTTAGCGCAGGAAAATCGAAGAATATATTGTAATTGATATAAACCTTTTCTTCCAACGCACCCACTATAATAACAAAAAATATTTTTAATTATTTGATCAAATCGTCTAAAAATTTCATGATCTGTTAACGTTGTCCAAGATACTCTGCAAACAGGCCTTCCGGTAGTATCACAAAATTTTTCTTTAGCTAAAAATTGGATTAAGGGTACAATGGGAATAATAATACAAAATTCTTTGGTAATTAAATTTGTGTGAATCAAATTATGGCCTAATTGAATCTGCATCAAACTAGATTTGTCTCTAATACGAAAAAAGTATCCCAAAAAACAGAGATGATTTTTTGATAAATCTTTGATACTTACTCTATAAGGTTCGAACCATAAATGAAAATATTTTTCCCAAAAAATGATGAAGAAAAGATTCCAGTTTTTTGTAAATAAAGTGTTATGTCTATCTGTGCCTACAACCAAATTATTCTGATATCTTGCATAATGAATTGAAAGATTTTTTCGAAGAATCTTATTCGCAGATACAAAATATGATTGTTCCGATATATATCCAAATTTTCGAAGGGAATTAGTTTGATTGATCAAATACCAAAAAAAATTAGATTGAAAATTATAAATTTGTTTCCATATATGAATTAAAGAATACTCAAATTTCTGAAGTTTGAAATTCCACAATAAAGTATAAAATTGATTTTTACGAAAATAAAATTTTGGAGTTAAAATAACTCTCTTTTCATTTTGATGAAGTAATAATCTTAAAAAATGTATAAATGAAATATCTGAAATATCTTGACGAAAAATTCGAATTAAAATTTCTGGATGAAAAGAATATGGTATTGCAATATCTAAGCAACTCGTAGAGTTATAAAAATTTTCTTCCATAAAGGAAAATATAGAATGTATAGATTGATTACTATTCCATTCATTCGCTTTCCCTATAAATGATTCTGATCTAAGATTCAAAATGAAATTAAAAACAATTATTAGAATTTCTTGAACAACTTGAAATTTATTAATAAATTTCTCGGAACCGATCCAAGAATGCTTTGATTGACGTGATCTTTGAATCAAACGTTTTAATGTTAGAAAATTTAATTTGTTAGTAGAAACATAAATATTTTGTTTTCGATACCTTGTGTCATCTACAAAACGATTATATGCAATTCCGTAAAAGTCTTCTTGGAATAAAATTGGATATAAAAAACATTGTTTCCACAAATTTCTATTTTCAATTTTTTCGAGCTCCCTTGTAGTATAAACCTTAGCTATGGTACTCATATAAATTATTTTGCAGGAATAGGAGATGGTGAATACAATACATGATATTCAATCTGTTCGGAATCCAAAATATTTTCTGCCTTACAAAGATTGTTCTCCTGACTTAATAGTTAATAGAAAATTTAAATTAGCCAGTATGCTGGTTATTTATACACATTAGTTCAAGTATTTAGGATTCACTATGGGTCAAATTTCTAATCTTTTGAAATGTTAGAATTTTTTTCCTTATAAATTGACTATATAAAAAAGCTTTTAACAACTTAATTAAATTGTATAGAGGAAATGTTTCGATACAACATTCTGAAACAGAAGCTGGTTCTTTATTTACCTATAATTTAAGCAATGAAGCTTTATCCATTAACTCTAATTAGCTGAAAAATTGAACGACATGCTATTTTCTCCAAAAAGTTTCCTTCTAAGATCAGTCGCGATATTGCAAATCTTGTCAAGGGTTTGGATGAATTTGTGACTTCATCTAAATGTGCGAAAAAATCCAAGTCGCACTTAAAAGCCGAGTACTCTACCATTGAGTTAGCAACCCCATTATCGAATTCATAAAATCATGTAAATATTATGATCGATTGAATAAACACTATCAATTATATAGACGCTAATTCAATTTGTCAATTTATATTTATGAATTCTAATGAAGACATTCATTGGAATTCATAAATATAGATAATAATGAATATTAATCTAAAATCTATACAAAACTCCGTTATAAATTATTTTTCCCTATTTCCCTTGAATTTCGAGATAAATTGTGAGTAAATGTTATTTATGTTGAAAGCATTTATTTTCGGTATGAGAAGAATCAAATATAAATATATAGAAGAATGTAGAACCGGGTAATAAAAAAGTAATTGTATGAAACCAAGAAAGGGATTCATAATTATATGTTTATAAATTTCATTTTAAGTGTTTTTTTTTTAAGTATTTTAGAAAATTTCTAATATATCATTAATTTATTTTTCTAGCAAATTTCACAAATTGAATTTCTTTTAATTAGCAACCTTTATTGTTTATCAATGAGAAGAGTAAAACTCTCTTAAGCATTTAGTGCTTCTTTAGCTGCATACATAATTTCTACTGTAATTTTGGCAACACCATTTTGTCGGGCAAATTTTTCCGTATTCCTTTTTATTTTACCCCTCACAAAACCTGGAATTTTATTCAATTCTAATTGACTCTCTGAATTCCAAGTTAAATCTGTATCTGTAGATAAGGATTTAGTAATAACTTCTTTAGTATCATGACCACCAAAAATTTCTAAAAGATGATCTTCCATTCCTAAAGTAAATGAATTATAAACTAAATCTGCAACTTGATTAGTACCTTCATAACCTAGGAAAGGCCGATAACCCAGTGTAAAATTTTGAATATGAACTGGGGAGGAAATGACTCCACAGGGAATATCGAGACGTTTACCAATATGGCGTTCCATTTGGGTCCCAAAAATAGCTGAAGGTTCTATACGCGCAATCATATCACCCACTTCTGTATGATCATCAGTTACAAGTATCTCATCGCAAAAATTTTGAACTTGTTCTTTGAACCATTCCCCATCATGTTTGCAATAAGTACCTGCACAACTCACACGAATTCCCATCTCACAAGCGAGAATTTTCGTAATAGAAGCAGCATGGGTTGCATCACCAAAAACTACTGCTTTTTTACCCGTTAAATTCTGACAATCTATAGATCGCGAAAACCAAGCAGCTTGAGAAATAAATCTGGTTTGTTCATCTATATATGGTTCATAATTTACTTTCCCATTTAATGAGATAGGTGATAATAGATTAATTCGTTCTTCTATTTGTCGAATGCAATTAGCAATATCGACAACCCCCATAGGAGTTGTGGATATGTAAGACATTCCAAATTCCTTTTCCAAATATTTTGCTGTCATTAATCCAACTTCACGATAAGGTACTAAATTAAACCAAGCTTTTGGTAATTGATGAAGATTTTCTACCAACCCTCCTTCGGGAATTACTTGATTTATTTCAATCCCTAAATCTTTTAATAAACGTTTTAATTCACGACAATCATGTTGATTATGAAAACCTAACGTAAAAATCCCTATTATATTTGCCGATGGTTTATCCGTCAAAGATAAATTCAAATTGCCTTGTCGACGAGCCTTCTCCAAATAATATCTTACAACTTGTTCCAATGTTCTATCAGCCGCTTGAATTTCATTAACTCGATAATGATTAACATCCGCAAGTATCACATCGGAATCAGAAATCGTTGAAGCTCTGTCAACAAAATTCTGCAAATCTTCTTGCAAAATACTCGAAGTACACGTCGGCGTTAATAAAATCAAATCGGGACGTTCTTGTTTATCTTTCCGAGAAATATTATCTACTACTTTTTCCTGAGATCCACGAGCCAATACATGACGATCCACGATACTAGCAGTCACAGGAGTGAAATCTCTTTCTCGTTCCAACATAGAACGCATAACATTGAAATAGTCATCTCCTAATGGAGCATGCATAATAGCATGTACATTTTTGAAAGAACTAGCTACCCTTAAAGTTCCTATATGGGCTGGCCCTGCATACATCCAATAAGCTAATTTCATAAATAAAAATCTCTTTATTTTCAATAATTTTTTTTCCCATTTTGAAGTGTGTGAATGAATGGGAAGAAATATACACATATTATACCAGATAATTATCTTTTTCAATGTTAAAAAAATTTACTTAATATTGATTTCTGGGACGAAAGGATTCGAACCTCTGAATGACGGGATCAAAACCCGCTGCCTTACCACTTGGCTACGCCCCATGAATTTTTTTTTTTCATTCCCTGAGCAATTACCCATTTGAGGGTAACATTAGTTTGAATCTCTGTCAATTATTATATTCACCGACTATATTAACACAATTAAAAAAATTGTAACTACTTTGAAGCTGAAAGAACTTGTAGTAAGATATAATTAGTAGTTTTGTCATTTATCTTCTATTTCACTCTCGTAATAATATTGGGAATCAAAATCTTAGTTATGTTTAATATTTATTTGGCAACAGGGTCCCATTTGACTAGTCTTGGTATTTTCGCTAAATTACCCGAAGCTTATGCTATTTTTGATCCAATCGTAGATGTCATGCCGATAATACCTTTGTTCTTTTTCCTCTTAGCTTTTGTTTGGCAAGCTTCTGTAAGTTTTCGATAAATTCAGCTAATTTTTAAATTTGAATGATTTTCGCACAAATCCCGTCAAAATGACAGGATTTGTGCGAAAATCATTCAAATTTAAAAATTTCTTCTAAATATAAAATTCAATTTAATTGGAGAAACGGCAGAGTGGTTAATTATGACAATTTCAACAATTGTTTTAGCTTAATAATTTAGGCTAAAGGGGGTTCAATTCCCTTTTTCTCCGTGGAAATTCAAATAAATATTTCAACTTGCAATTTATTCTATTCCATTTCTAGTAATGACCCCGGAGATTACGTCATGCTTACCCTTAAGCTATTTGTTTACACAGTAGTTATATTTTCCGTTTCCCCCTCCGTTTTCGGATTCTTGTCTAACGATCCTGGACGTAATCCTGGACGTAAAGAGTAAAAAATATTGATTCTCTATTCATAAGAGGAGAGAGAGGGATTCGAACCCTCGGTACAAATAGATTGTACAACGGATTAGCAATCCGCCGCTTTCGTCCACTCGGCCATCTCTCCAAATTAAACAATTTTTTTTTTTTGAGTCGGCAACGCAGAAAGCGGAAAAAATATATAATTCTTAAAAAGTATAATATATTGTATTGATATTTTGATCAATTTGCAATCACCGTATACGAATATTTGATGATGATGGATTTATTACAATATAGGACGAAAAATATCCGTTTAATATTTGTTTGGTCGCTCAAATTATATCGAATTATTCGACCAGTTTAATTTTAAGATAGAGCCCTAGCCAATTGCAAATTGGCTAGGCCTTATAAAGTCTAGAGAATCTTTTATTGATATAATTCTTTACCTAATCTTAATGCCAAAATTCCTGTTACAAAAGCACTTAAAAGAATTACAATAATTTGATTATCTGAAATAGGAGCCATTACTTTAGATTCTCCCGAACTATAGTGAAAATTAGGAAAAAAATATATATATACATAAATAAAATTTTCATTTCGTTCAATTTTCAATTGATTTTTTATTATATAATAGACTCGTTAATATTGTATCGATTTCAGTTTTATATCGCTATATTTTTCTGAATACAATTTGTTGAAATTATAAAAAGGAAAAGTTGAATCAAAATGAATTTAGAAGTTATTGCCCAACTTACTGTTCTAGCTTTAATCGTTGCGTCAGGTCCATTAGTTATAGCTTTATTAGCAGCTCGTAAAGGTAATTTATAATTCTATTTTTTTCCATCTCCGAGAAGAATCAAAAGTTTTCTGAATTGATCAAATTTCGGGGATGGAATTGAAAACAATTGTAAATGTAGATAATATGTTATTGTCGTTTGATAGCGGGTATAGTTTAGTGGTAAAAGTGTGATTCGTTTTTCAAAAGAGTCAAAGGATCATAAAGTCCTTTACAGTTTTTGAATCTCATTTTTAAGAGAGATTGACTCTCTCCTATTATTGCAATAGTGGAAAAGACTTATTTCTTCAATTTCTTTCAATTATTGAAGAAACAAATATTTAAAATCAAAAAATCTATGGAAAAATTTTCAAGGCAAAAGTTTCATCGGAACTAAACCACCCATTATAAAATAATAAAGTGGTGCTATGTTATATAGAGTTAGAAACTAAATATCTTTAGTTTGCTAAAGATATAAGCATTTTTATCCATTAACTCGGTGAAATACGCTTTCCCAAAGATATTTTCCAATTTAAATGAGAAACGAAGTAATCAAAAAGTTTTATAGTTTCCTTTTGTGGCAACCAGATTATTTATCTTTTTGATAGGATCATCTAATAAAGTATTTTTTTAACCACAATGGTTAAATCGGTAGGAATAAACTAACATAGATGTTATAAATATCTAAACGTAATTCGGTACAATCATTTTTGATTTAGTTGGAAATTATAAAGGAGCCGAATGCAAATAAATTTGCATGTTCGGTTCTGGAGTAGAGACGTTTTATATACACGAAAAACGTCGACTATAACCCTTAGCCTTCCAAGCTAATGATGCGGGTTCGATTCCCGCTACCCGCTTATCTCCAATCTAGAAATTAGAAACATAGAAAAATCCTGATTAGGATTTTTCTATGTTTCTAATTTCATTTCCAATAGCGTCCATCGTCTAAAGGATAGGATAGAGGTCTTCTAAACCTCCAGTATAGGTTCGAATCCTATTGGACGTGATTAAAACATTTTTTCATTTTATTTTCCTTCCTGGAACGAGAAAAGTTCAATATATTCTTTAATAGTTTCTTCTAAAATCTTTTCTGCTTGTTCCGTGAACACTTTCGTAGAACGAATAATTTCTACAAATTGTGGTTTATTTGTCGTTAAATACTCCCGTAATTGAACAAGAAATTTTTTAACTTGTCCCGTTTCTGGTACATCCAAATATCCATTAACTCCAGTATAAATAGTTGCTACTTGTTCCTCTACACTAAGTGGTGCAGATTGAGATTGTTTTAATAATTCACGTAATCGTTGACCTCTAGCTAATTGATTTTGCGTCGCTTTATCAAGATCTGAAGCAAATTGTGCAAAAGCTTCCAATTCTGCAAATTGAGCAAGTTCTAATTTTAATTTACCTGCTACTTGTTTCATAGCTTTAATTTGTGCAGCAGATCCAACCCGTGATACAGAAATACCTACATTAATAGCAGGTCGAATTCCCGCATTGAATGGATCAGCAGATAAAAATATTTGACCATCTGTAATCGAAATAACATTTGTAGGTATATAGGCTGATACATCGCCCGCTTGAGTTTCTACGATAGGTAAAGCGGTCATACTACCTTCACCCAATTTTGAGCTTAATTTTGCTGCTCTTTCTAAGAGACGAGAATGTAAGTAAAAAACATCTCCTGGATAGGCTTCTCTACCAGGTGGTCTTCTTAATAGAAGAGACATCTGTCTATAAGCTTGAGCTTGTTTGGAAAGATCATCGTAAACAATAAGAGTATGTTGTTTACGATACATGAAGTATTCGGCAAGTGCTGCTCCCGTATACGGGGCAAGATATTGTAATGTTGCAGGAGCATTTGCAGTTTCTGCAACAATAATTGTATATTCGAGCGCGCCACGTTCTTCAAATGTATTTACTACTTGTGCAACAGATGACGCTTTTTGTCCAATAGCTACATATACGCATATAACATTTTGACCTTTCTGATTTAAGATAGTATCTGTAGCTACTGCTGTTTTGCCCGTTTGCCTATCCCCAATAATTAATTCTCTTTGACCACGTCCAATAGGAATCATTGAATCAATTGCAATAAGTCCTGTTTGCATTGGTTCATAAACTGATCTTCTCGAAATAATGCCAGGAGCCGGAGATTCTATTAGTCGAAATTCAGAAGCTTGAATTTTGCCTTTTCCATCAATAGGCTGCGCTAAAGCATTTACAACACGACCTAAATAAGCTTCACTAACAGGTATTTGAGCAATTTGACCTGTTGCTTTTACCGAACTCCCTTCTTGTATCGCTAATCCATCACCCATTGACACAACTCCAACGTTATCTGATTCTAGGTTTGATGCAATACCGACAGTATTATCTTCAAATTCAACTAATTCACCAGCCATTACTTTATCAAGCCCATAAATACGAGCGATACCGTCTCCCACCTGAAGTACAGTACCAATATTAACAATTTTAACTTCCTGATTATATTGTTCGATTTGTGTACGGATAACACTGCTAATTTCGTCGGGTCGAATATTTACCATTAGCTTTTATTAATTATTTTGCGAAAGATTAAACCGATGAAAGTTATTCAATAGTACTTTCCATGGCCCTTAATAGGCCAATATTGTGATCTATCATACGTAAATGCAATTCACTATTTAAAGAATTTTTTAATGTTTCTAAGGCCCGTTCAAGTGCTAAACGAGAAACTTGTTGTCGAACTTGTTCAATAGCCCTCTGTTTTTCAAAACGAATGGTCGCATTTTTTGAATCTTCCAATCTTTTTGAATCTTCATCTGCAGCATCAATTAAATCTTTTTTTTCTCTATCCATTTGGGATAAACCATTTATTCGAATATTATCAGCTTTTATTTTTGCTTGTTGTAAACGCGTCGTTGCTTGTTTCAACTTATCTGTAGCTTCTTTATAGCGTTCTTCTGCATCTCGAATAGTACTTAAAATAGTCAGTTTACGATTTTTTAATAAATTACTTAATGAAGTAGATTGGTATATAAATCTCTTCCCAAACCGAACATGAATCTTTCAATTCACTCGGCTTTCTACTCTGTTTTTTATTGAGGTTATTAACTGAGTTTGTCAGTACAGTTCCGATTTTTTTCCATGTTATAGAAAAATCTATGTAGATGACTCTTTAAACAATTTTAATTGTTAACAAGATTGTTTTTGTGAAATAATTCTAAATCAAAATTAGGTTGTCAATTCGGCATTAGGGAAAATTAAAAACTATTTATTTGAGAATTTTTATAATTTCTCAAATAAATTTTTATCGACACGAGTGTTATGTATCAGATAAATTCGCAAATAAGTTTTATATGGTAAGATAAAGAAAAATCACAATTTTGCCTAGACTTTAAGCAATTAAGCTTTAACCATGTTCAATTTTTTCCCAAGTCAAAAGATTTTTTTGATTCTACGAAATGCTATAGTTCCTTTAGATCTATCTTCCATTAAGTAATTCGTTGGAATTATGTACCTCATTTGAGTACCATTGGATAATTCCAATTATTTTATTTAAATATTCAATCCGCACACACTCCCTTTCCAAAGTAAACTAATAAACCTAGTACTACACCCAAATTAATTAAATTTGTTTCCAAAAGATTTGTATTTAATCCGAAACTATTAGCTAAAATCCATAATTTTGGAGAAATAACAAAATCAATCTCATTTACCATATTGTCCTTTCATTAAATTATTAGATTACACAATTTTTGTGGAGTCTTTTTTACTCAACACACTTTTTTAGATCAAACCAAGCTTTTTTTGTTTCAATTATTTATAGAAACAATTAATTATAAATGTTTTCTTTTTTCCTCCCCCCTTTTCAAATTTCATCAAGGGAGAGGAAAAAAAGATTTTTTAGATATTAATCATCTATTACTAAATATTAAACAAAAGGATTCGCGAATGAAAGTGCCAAAGCTACTACTAATCCATAAATAGTTAAAGCTTCCATAAAAGCTAAACTTAAAAGTAAAGTACCGCGAATTTTGCCTTCCGCTTCAGGTTGTCTAGCAATACCTTCAACAGCTTGACCCGCCGCAGTGCCTTGACCAATACCAGGTCCAATCGAAGCTAAACCTACAGCTAATCCAGCAGCAATAACAGAAGCGGCAGAAATCAAAGGGTTCATAATAATATCCTGTAACTAAAAATTAGTAAAAGATTTTTACTTTAAATAAAAATCAAGTTTCCGTTGCTTACTGAAATTTTTTATTCGAAGCAGTTAATAAGTCAAAATGTCTCTTTTTAAAAAGTGATAGTATCACCAAAAAAATTTTAGTATTTTTTACAATTGTATCCAATCTTCAATTATGCTTATCCAAAAATAAATTTTAACTAAGGAATTAATTCTTGTAAACTTTTGTTAATGATTAATGTAGAAATTTATAATATATTTAATTCATATATTATAAAATTTGAAGCTGGTAAGAAAAAATTTCATTAAATTTAGGTAATTATCTATATTAGACGAACTTTATATTTAATGGTGACCTTCCATAGACTCTCCTATATATGCTGCTGCCAGCGTAGCAAAAATTAAAGCTTGAATAGCACTTGTAAATAATCCCAAAAACATCATAGGTATAGGAATAACCAAAGGCACTAGCGAAATTGGCACAGCAACAACTAGCTCATCAGCTAATATATTTCCAAAAAGTCGAAAACTAAGCGATAAGGGTTTAGTAAAATCTTCTAAAATATTTATTGGTAAAAGTACAGGTGTCGGTTGTATGTATTTACCGAAATAACTTAAACCTTTTTTGTGAGGACCGGCGTAAAAATAAGCTACTGATGTCAATAGAGCTAACGCAACTGTAGTATTAATATCATTGGTAGGTGCAGCAAGCTCACCATTTGGTAATTCGAAAATTCGCCAAGGAAAAAGAGCTCCCGACCAGTTTGATACGAAAATAAATAGGAACATGGTGCCAACAAAGGGCACCCAAGGTCGGTATTCTTCCTCGCCAATCTGGGTTCTCGTTAAATCTCTAATAAATTCCAAAACATATTCTACAAAATTTTGAGCATCAGCTGGAATGGCTTGCAAATCTCGCGTAGCTAAAATAGCTAAACTTAATAATATGGCCAATACAATCCACGAAGTTATAAGTACTTGAGCATGAACCTGAAAATTACCTAACTGCCAATAAAAATGTTGGCCTACTTCTACACTAGATATTTCGTAAAAATTATTGTTGAAAATTCCTACAAAATCAGGCGTATTACTCCTTCTAAAAAAAATAGATTTACAAATAAAAAAATAACTTTTTAAATTTTCTTTCTGTTTATTTCATAAATATTTATTTGTTTCTCATTTCATGAATATTTTTTACCTATTCCGAATTTGTTCTTCATATAATACTAATAAGAAGAATAATAAATCAATTTTATTGATTTTTCAGTTAAAACTGCCAATATTATTGAAGAAATTTATTGTGGTATGTCAATTCGATTATAACGACCCTCACAAATAGCAGATGCTAATTTACTTAAAATCCATCTAATAGAGGCTCTCGCATCATCATTGGCCGGAATTGGAATATCTGTGACATCTGGATCACAATCAGTATCAACTAAACAAATTGTTGGAATCCCCAAGGTTATACATTCTTGAATAGCAGTAAATTCTTTTTGTTGATCAATTATTATGACAATATCAGGTAAAGTAGTCATATATTTGATTCCACCCAAATATTTTTGTAATTGATCCAATTGTCGGTCTAAATCAGCTGCTTCTTTCTTAGGGAGTTTATTGAATGTACCGTTCAATTTTCTACTTTCCAAATCTTGAAATTTTCTGAGACGGGTCTGTATTGTTGACCAATTGGTTAACATACCCCCGAGCCATTTTTGGTTTACATAATGACATCTTGCTCTTATGGCCGCGGAAGCTACTAAATCAGCCGCTTGATATTTCGTACCTACTATCAGAAATTGTTTCCCTTTACTTGCAGCATTTAAAGCCAAATCACAAGCTTCCGATAAGAAGCGAGCAGTTTGGGTAAGATTTATAATATGAATACCTCTGCGTTCTGCAAAAATATAAGGTGCCATTTTAGGATTCCATTTACGCGCTTGATGGCCGAAATGAACCCCTGCTTCCATCATTTCTTCCAAATGAATATTCCAAGATTTTTGTTTCATTCTCTCATTCAAATTTTTTTTTGGGGTCGAGAAAAAATATATATATATATATGCGATAGATGCGATGCTCAATCCAGATAGATCAAAGTATTACATATTTTTTATATAAATGTTCAAATTTTCAATTTCGCTACTAAGATTCTATCAAATTTATTTCTAAATAGTTATTCTAAATAGACAACACATCTATATTATTTTCAAATATGGATCCTTTCAATAGATTATGGATAGTTGCCATAGGCGGAACAATCATAAAATCATTTTGATATAAAAAAATGTTTTTCATTTTATTATCGAAAGATATATTCTTTTTACCAAAAAAAATTTCTCTTTTCTTTTCCAGATTTATTTGCCAAATAACTTCTTGAGATCCAGTTCCAGCAGGGATTATTCCACCAAGAATTACATTTTCTTTTAGGCCCTTTAACCAATCAATTCGACCTTTTAACGCAGCTTTTGCTAAAACTCGAGTTGTTTCTTGGAAACTAGCTTCCGAAATAAAACTTTGAGTATTTAAAGATGCTTTAGTTATCCCCAATAATATCGGTTCGTAAGGAATAGCTTCTTCCAAGATACGATTCATTCTTCGGGCCCGCGAAGATTCAATAGGTTCACCAGGTAAAAAGATATTTATCATTCCATCTTCCAAAGTTGTAACTTTGGAAGTCATTTGTCGTACAATAATTTCTATATGTTTGTTTGATACGTGCACACCTTGGGATTGATAGACTTTTTGAATTTGATCTACTAAAATGATTTGTCCTTGTTCTATACTTATTTTCGTACTCAAAGAGAATCCCCAAAAAGTACCAATAAATTTTTTCATATCATTGTTCCAATCCTCGAAACTATTTTCCAAATTAATAGATACCAAGTTTATTGGGCGTGCTTCCAGTAATTGTTCCACTTTAGGTAAACCTTGAATTATATCTCCCGATTTCAATCGCTCATATATGAGCGTTATTAGAGCATCACCCTCATTAACAAATTCGCCATAATTATTATGAATAATTGCTCCTCGAGTAGCTAAATATGGTTTAGCTAATCTAATAACCAAATAATTTTTGTGGATACCTATAATTTGACCAGATGGATAATTTTCTGAGTATTTTAAAATACAGAATTTATCGAATAAAAAACTACCAAGATTGAATTTTTGTAAAATTTCTCCCTCCAATGGGGGAGAGAACGATAAACACCATTTAAATAAACTCTGATCAGTAGTTATACGAAAAATAAATTTATGATATTTTGGATATTCATCGACAAAATACCAGTTTGGGTTCTGATAATTATTTTCATATTTTTTAGTTATTGGAGAGCTATTCATTATTAGTTTACTATCAGTATTCCAATAGAAACATTCTAAAGAATTTTTCATATTATGAAAATTTCCTATAAAACCTAAATAGTCAACTGACATTGTTCCCAAACAATTTTCTTTTTCCACTTTTGTGTTTTTTAATTGACCAGAATAATCTATATCGTTTCTATACTCGGAAAAATTGAAAAATTTTTTTGAAAAAATTTTATGAATTTTTGGTTCTCCAGTAAGTTTCGTTGATTCTTTGATTTTCGCTTTTCCAACTAAATCAAATGGAGATAAAACAATAAAAGATTTGCTTTCGTCATTTTTAGTAAATATCATACGTATAATACCCTTATATTCACTTACTAATTGGTTATTGGAAAGCGATAAAAAAATATTATAATTATTTTTTTTCAAAATAGATTGAACATTCAAATTTTCTACTAGTTTATTTTGATTCAAAACACGAAAAGAATTTATCAAACTTATTTGGAGAAAATTTTTGAAAGTATTTTTTGTTTTTATCCTCAAGAAACAGATACGAGCTTTTTCCAAAAAATATTTATCTTTCCATTGCACGATTAAACAGGTTTGAAGTAATTGAATGTTTTTTTTGTCAAGTATTCGGATTTGTTCACCATCTTCATGAAATAAATAACTTATAGTTTTAACTTTAAAAGTTATATGTCTTCGTAATAAATTTAAAAGGTTAATTTTATTATATTCGTCAACAACTGAATATTCCGTTGCGGGTCTTATAAAAGCAAATGGTTTTTGTTTATAAGGCATAATCCATTGAAGATATGTCCAATCGTTGCACCGAAACTCATTAAAAATTATTTTACCAGGTGGAATTAAAATACTTATTTGTTTCGAAATTTCATATTTTTTATCTGGGTAATAAATAGTTCCAGGTAAAATTTTGACTTCATAACTATTATTTACGCCTTTCTTAATTTTAACTAACCCGCTTACATCACTTGCAACACTTGAAGTGATTAATGTACCTGCTTGAATAAATTTATTATTGTTTACCAAAAGAGATGATAAGTTTTTAGTGGAAAGATAAACTTTTTCAGAAATATAGAAAAAATTACCTCCTTTAACAATTCTATATTTTGGTTGACAAATTTTTTTTTTCGTTTCGTCAGAATTATTACCATTAATCGAACCGACCTTAATACTACCATATTTTAGAATTCCCGATTCTCCCAATTTATATTCGGGAGGGTTTAGACTGGCTAAAACATCGTTATTTTGTAAAATACCATTTTTTCGTAGTTTGAGAGTAAAAAAAGTTGTATTTTTTTCGCGTAATAAAAAAAAATTCTCTTTTTTTATTACATTATATCCAAATAAAATAATATTAGAGTCTACTGAATTATTCAAATAATTAAAAAGATAATGAGCTAATCTAGATTTAACCATAATTTTATTTCTTCCGAAAATCCAGGAATTTAAAATACAAATATTTATTTGTTTTTTATCTCCAAAAAAAGAAACATTATTTTTTTCTCTCGAAAGAAAAATTTTAGAATCAATTTTGTCTTGATTTTCATAAAATGAAATCGGTAATTTATCATTTTTATTATATGATTTTCCAGATAATATCCATATATGAGATGTTTTAATTATCGGGTGAATATTCCCATGAATGTATTGAGAGGCGTGACGCACTTTTGTATTCCAAAACATCTCTCCCTCTAAATTAGAGTAAATATATTTTTGAACTTTTTCTTTAAAAGGTAATATTTTAGCCCGAATTTCAGCAATAACTTGTTTGGATTCCACATATTGGTTATTTCGAACCAATAATAAAGTTTTTGGTGGAATTGTTATATTATGTATTTTATTCTTACCCTGAATTCCTATAAATAAATTAGTGTTGCACATCCAAGCAGGATGTCCATGCCGTGTCCGTGTCGGAATCATAAAATTTTCATCAAATTTTATGATTCCGTTAAACGGAGTTCGTACGTGTTCTGCAATATCACCAGTAAATACGCCGCCCGTATGAAAAGTTCTTAAAGTTAATTGAGTTCCAGGTTCACCAATGGATTGCCCTGCAATAATACCGACAGCTTCACCTATTTCGATCAAATTCCCATTTGTTGGACTCCAGCCATAACATGCTTGACAAACCCAAACCATACTTTTGCAAGTCAAAGGAGATCTTACATAAATTGGTTCAAGTTTCAAATTCGTTAATTTTTCGGCTAAAGAAGCTCCAATATCTTGATTACGGGTGGCGAAGCATCGATTATTTAGATATATATTTTCTGCAAATAAACGACCAATTAAATTTTGTTGAAAAAAGTTTTTTTTTACTTGGGCATTATTTACCAAAATACCATAAATACTTCCACAATCTTTTTTACGTACAACAATCCGTTGAACCACTTCAACAAGCCGTCGAGTTAGATATCCCGCATCTGATGTTCTTACCGCAGTATCTACAACTCCTTTACGAGCTCCGTAACACGAAATAATATATTCTGTTAAAGATAATCCTTCTCGAAAATTACTTTGAATAGGTAAATCAATAATTTGACCTTGAGGATCTGACATTAGACCTCTCATACCTACTAATTGATGAACTTGTGATACACTTCCACGTGCACCGGAGAAAGACATCATATGAACTGGATTTGAAGGATCCGTCATTCCAAAGTTGGGATTCATTTCTTGTTTCAAATATTCACTTGTCGCGTACCATGTTTCAATAAGTTGACGTAATTTTTCCACGGCATGTAAATTACCACAATTATGATGTTTTTCGGAAAGATTAGTATATTGTTCAGCATCTTCAATAAGCCAGCTTTTTGAAGGGGCTGTTAAAAGGTCATCAATACCTAATGAGATAGCACCTAAAGTAGCATATTGAAAACCCAGGGTTTTTGATTGATCCAAAACATGTGTTGTATAAGTAATTCCAAAATGGGATATTAATCTGCTTATGAGTTGCTTTATTCCAATTCGATCCATAACTTTATTGTAAAATATCAAATCGACTGGTTCTGCCATAGGAGAAAACCTCTCTTTTTTTTATAAACATAAATCACCAATGAATTTAAACCGTTAATTTTAACGGTTATTCTATTCATTTTTCGGATAAAACGATATTTTTTACATTTTGCATAAATTTCTTCCGTTTCAAAGCTCCTTCATAAGTACCTTGTATTGCTTCGTCGATTTGTTGATTAAATAATATACGACCTGCGGTTGTACACATATAAATGCTTAATATTTCTTGATCCCTATTCTTTCCCATTTGATAATGTTCATAAATTTTAGAAAAATTTCCAAAAGGTTTATATCTAATTTCAATAGGTTCTTCCCGAATTTTCGAAGTCACTATTTGAGACTTTCTCCTTCTTTGCAACCATAAAAGACTATGCAAATTTATTGTTTTTTGCTGATAGGCTCTCAAAACATCGTCGTAACTGTAAAAATATGGGATTTTCGAAAAAAAGAAATTTTTAGTAGAATTGTTGCTTTCTTCATATGGGTGGTATCTATTACCATAAATACCTTGATAATTTTCTATTGTTAGAATATAGAGTCCAAGAAGCATATCTTGACTTGGTACACATACGGGTTCTCCCGTAGCTGGAGATAGTAGATTGCGACGAGAAAGCATAAGTAAACGAGCTTCAGCTTGTGCTTCTAGAGATAAAGGTATATGAACTGCCATTTGGTCCCCATCAAAATCGGCATTGAACCCTCCGCAAACTAGTGGGTGTAAATGAATAGCGCGTCCATTAACTAAAACAGGTTGGAAAGCTTGTATCCCTAATCTATGTAATGTTGGAGCTCGGTTCAATAAAATTGGATGTCCCTCCATTATTTCCTGAAGAAGTTTCCATATAATAGGCTTCTTATCCCGAATCATAGTTTTAGCTGCTCTAAGGTTGAGAGCCAGATTTTGTCCAATGAGTGTACGAATAACAAATGCTTGAAAAAGTTCTATTGCCATTTCCTTGGGTAAACCACATTGATGTAATGGAAGATAGGGACCCACGACGATAACTGATCGACCGGAATAATCAACGCGTTTTCCAAGTAAATTTTCTCGAAATCTTCCCTCTTTTCCCTCAATTAAATCTGAAAAAGATTTATAGGGTCTGTTATGAGTATCCCTCATAGGTTGTCCCCTAATCCCATTATCGATCAATGCATCAACAGCTTCCTGAACTAATCTTTTTTGACAAACAATTAATCCCCCAGGTGTTGAATCACTACGTGCTAAAAAATCTAGAAGAGTATTATTTCTATAAATGATTCGTCGATAAAGTTCATTTAAATCAGATGTAATTAATTCTCCCTCACCCAATTCAATCATAGGTCTCAATTCAGGGGGAAGAACTGGTAAAACGGATAAAACCATCCATTCTGGTTTTATATTCGTCTGAATGAAATGTTTTGCCAAGTTGATACGTCTAATGAGTAAATCTTTTCGTCTTTGAATTTTTCTGTCTTCCCAATTATTGCCGGTTGATTTTTGCTCCGCAAATTCTTTCCATTCGGAATGTGCGCGATTTATGATGTTTTGTAAATTTAAATTTGTTAATTGTTTCTTAATCGCATCCCCTCCCGTCGCTATTTCCCTGCTCTTAAATATTTCGAATCCGCCATGGGAAAAAAATCGAGGAAATATATCCCTCCAAGATTGATCTTCGTATTTGAACAAACCTCGTAATTTCAAGAGAGTAGGTTTTTCATTAATGGGTCTAGCAATGAAAAGATTGGGATAGGTTATTTCTAAGATTCCCCCCCGAAGATTCGGACATGAAAATTTCTCTTCATCCGGCTCAAATAGTTTTATTTTATATATATAAATCAGAAATTAGTATTTTCTCAATTCTTTCGATTGTATAAATATAATAACTACTCATTGCTCAAGTTATAATTCCAAATTTTTTAGAAATTTTTTGAGTTGTCTCAATCCTTTAAAAATTAAAAAAAATTAATAAATTTACAAAGGTTTTTCTTGTCTATGTTTTAAATTAGTGTATCCTATAGGTTTTTGCCCCATTCCGATGATTCATCTCTTATCCAAAAGCGAATTTGCGATGAATTTACTTTGAGATATCATATAAAAATTTTTTTTGATTTTTCCTCTCACGAAACCTAAATAGCAAATAATTTTTTATTGAACCCTAGATTAACTCCTCCATACAATCAAAAAATTTTATAATTGTGTTATTCTGAGCTTCATCCCGTTATTTCATAAAGGTATGTCAAAATAGGAGGTATTCTAAATAGTGAAAAATTAGAATAACAGTTTTGGAAAAATCTGTAAAGTGAAAACTTATGATCAAGTCACACATCGCAATAAACTAGACTTTCTAACTCTTTCAGTGGTTTGGCTAATAGATTGGCAATACAACTTGGGAGACGTTTTAAATACCATACATGTGTCACGGGACAAGCTAATTCAATATATCCCATTCGATATCTTCGAATTCTTGATTCAATAAACTCGACTCCACAATGCTCGCAAAATTTTATATTATCTTTTCGATTTTCAATTCCTTGATATTTCCCACAAATGCAAACCCCACTTTTAATAGGTCCAAATATTCGTTCGCAAAACAATCCATCTTTTTCTGGTTTATGTGTTTTATAATGTAACGTATAAGGTTTTGTTACTTGACCAATGATTTCCCCAGTGGGTAATATCCTCTTACCCCAATTTCGAATTTGTTCTGGAGAGGCTAATTCAATGCGAAGGTGTTGATATTTCCGTTGATGAGTCATAACATAAAGATTCCAAATTATTTTTTTAAATTTCTTTCAGTATTAATCCCAAGTTTTTTTCAAATATAGTAGCATGATTAATTTCGAGAGCTAAAGATCGTAATTCTCGAACAAGTAATTTAAAAGATTCTGGAGCGGTTTCGGGTTTAGGTATAGGCTCTCCTGTAACAATAGCGCCTAATACTTCGTAACGAGCTCGAATATGATCTGATTTTATAGTTAGCATTTCTTGCAATATATAAGCAACACCAAAACCTTCTAAAGCCCAAACTTCCATTTCCCCGACCCTCTGTCCACCTCGTCTCGATCTGCCTCGCAACGGCTGCTGGGTTACTAGTGCATAAGGTCCACTTGAACGTGCATGAATTTTATCATCTACTTGATGAATTAATTTTAACATGTAGGCTTTTCCTATAGTAATTGGTTGTTCGAAAATTTCTCCAGTTCTTCCGTCAAACAATCGATTTTTCCCAGGATTATCGGGTTCAAATAACCATGGATTTTTTGTTCCTTCACTTGCCTTATAAAGTTGTGAAAAGACCAATTTTCTGGAAGCTTCTCGTTCATATCTTTCATCAAATGGTATTATTCTATAATTTTTTCTGAGAAAGTCGCCTGCTAAACCAAGTAAACATTCAAAAATTTGTCCAACATTCATTCGCGATGGTACACCCAATGGACTCAATATCATATCGATAGGTGTACCATTTTGTAGAAAAGGCATATCCTGTCTTGGTAATATTTTCGAAATAATACCTTTATTGCCGTGACGTCCAGCAACTTTGTCACCTACTTGTATTTTTCGCTTCTGCAGAATATAAACATGAATAATTTTAGCATCATTTGAGCTATCTTCCCGATAGATCGATCTAACATCGATAACTCGTCCTTTTCCACCTATTGGTACTTTTAGACAGTTTTCTCTGGAATTGGCTACTTGAATACCAAAAATAGCTTGTAATAATTTTCCCTCCGGAGCCCGTAACGTTTCTTCTGTTTCTTGAGGTGTTAATTTTCCAACCAAAACATCGCCGGGTTCAACCCATGCTCCCGACAATACAATCCCGTTTTTATCCAAGTGGCGCAGTAGATAATTATCTAAATGAGGTATTTCTCGAGTAAATTTTTCAGCACCTTGACTCGTCATACGAGCTTCAATTTCATATCTTTCGATATGGAGTGAAGTGTATATATCATCATATATTAAACGTTCACTTATTAAAATAGCATCTTCGAAATTATAACCTTCCCAAGGCATGTAGGCTACTAAAATATTTTTCCCAAGAGCAAGTTCACCTTTAGAGGTTGCTGCACCATCAGCTAGCATTTGTCCTTTTCTTACATATTTATTGTTTATAACCTGCGATTTGTGATGCAGACAAGTATTGTTATTGGAACGTTGATATATAATAAAATTTGTATTTACTTCTTCCCTATTTCGGGATAATCTAATTTGATTACTATCAATATAATTTATTTTACCTGCCATTTGTGCTACAATAACACCACCAGAATCTAAAGCTGTTTGACTTTCTACTCCCGTTCCCACGATACATTTTTCCGTTTCCAGGAGCGGAACGGCTTGGCGTTGCATATTTGAACCCATTAACGCTCGATTCGCGTCATTATGTTCAAGAAAAGGGATAAGAGAAGCTCCAACAGAAAAATATTGTAAGGGGAAAATGCTGCGAAAATGGATCTGTTCCCAAGCGATCGAAACAAAATCTTGCCTATAACGAGCTGGAGTAATTAGTTCTTCTCGATTGTTCTCATCTAATGCTAAACAATTTCCAGTGGCAATTCGATAATATTCATCTTTTCCAGCTGACAAATTAAAGATTTTATCTTTCTCAGACAATTCGGAAATTTTATAAAAAGGACTTTCTAAACAACCTAAATTATTGATTTCTGCGTGAATCGCTAATGAACCTATAAGTCCAGCGTTCATTCCTTCGGAAGTTTCGATGGGACAAATACGTCCATAATGACTAGGATGAATGTCACGAACTTGAAAGCCAGCAGTTCGTCTTGTCAGTCCACCTGGACCTAAAGAACTTAATCTTCTTTTATGAACCATTTCCGTTAATGGATTTGTTTGATCTAAAAATTGAGATAATGGGTGCGAACCAAAAAATTCTTTGAAAGTCATTACTAATGGAGTTGGGGTTACTAAACTTTTAGGAGTTGGTAATCTTTTTCTCTTAGTAGCTCCGCGAAGAATTTGTCGAACTGAGTTCTCTAAACGATTCAATGCTAATTTTAATTGATCTTGTAATAAATCTGCTACGGAACAAACACGTCGATTTTTTAGATGATCTATGTCATCAAGTCCACCGATTCCAAATTTTAGTTTTATTGAATAATCAACAGCTGTTAAAATATCTTGAGGTACTAAAAAAGTTTCATTTTCAGGTACGTCAAGGTTCAATTTCTCATTGAGGTTCAAACGTCCTATTTTTCCCAAGTCACACCGTTGTTGAAAAAATTTTCTCTGTAATTCTCTGCGTATGGATTCTGAAAAGGTTATGTCGCCACCCAGGCAATATAATTGTTTATAAAGTTCAACTATAGCTTCTTCTCTTGACGAAGGATATTCTTTTTTAGTTTTTTTATCTATAGACTCTAAAAAAATTTTGGGATAAGAAACACTTATCAATATTTTTTTTAAATTCAAGCCCATTGCTGATAATAAAATTAAAATTGATACTTTTCGTTTTTTGCTTATTCGTGCCCATATTCGTCTCTTCCCATCAATTTCCAGTTTTAATCTTCCTCCCCAGTTAGAAATTAAAGTTCCCGTATATATGGGAATTCCATTACGATCCACTTCCGAATTGTAATAAATTCCGGGACTTCGTAAAATCTGGTTGATGATAACTCTTGCAACTCCATTGACGACGAAAGTACCCTGGGAATTCATTAAAGGAATACTTCCAAGAAAAACTGTTTGTTTTTGCATCCTATTTTTCCGTTTTTCCGTCAATTGAGCAGGTACATATAAATCTGACGAATAGGTGATGGATTTATATACAGCATCTCTTTCTCCCAACGATGGTTCTGCTAATTTATATTGTTCACCAAATATACGAAATTCCAATTCTTGGTCGATATCTTGAATTACCGGAAAATTTTTTAGTTCCTCGATTAAACCTTTATTAATAAAACGATTAAATCCTTCGAATTGTATTCGCCCAAATTCGGGGAGTACGAAGATCTCCATATTTTCCTCTAAAATTTTATTGGAGTTCATTTTATTAATATAAAAAAAATAAAAAAAGAATTTACTTTATTTTAAAAACGTTTTTCTTTCATTTTCCATCAAGAAATTTTAAGTTTCTAATTCTTACAGATTCGTTTTGTCCTCAGTAACTATATAGTATAACTTGAGAAATGTATTCAATAAAGTATATTATTTGGAAATTGTGAATAGCGGCATGGCCAAGTGGTAAGGCAAGGGACTGCAAATCCTTTATCCCCAGTTCAAATCTGGGTGTCGCTTCACTCCCCGAGTCTAGGAAATAAAAAGTGGATTGTCTATTTCGTCATTTCCAGGAACAAACCGTTATGCTCTATGTATTATAGTCTGTAACATTTGAAATGTTCTTCGAGACATCGTATTACAGACAATCCAAATATATAATGAAACATTGAGAAGATAAAATCAACTGAATTAATAATAATTTATAATTAGGAATAATTCCATGAGAAATTGCGGGGAATGATGGATTTATATACATTCATATGTGTATATATACATATGAATGTATATCTGTCTTCCGGATCGATCAGGGCGAAAATAAAACAAAAGGAGTTATGGATATTACTAATATAGCTTGGGGTGCTTTAATGGTTGTTTTCACCTTTTCCCTATCACTCGTAGTATGGGGAAGAAGTGGTTTATGAATTTATCTTGTAAAATTTAGAAAAATACTCTGTTAATTTTTTTCATTATCTAGTCAAAATAAAAAGGCATTGAATTTTTTACAAAATTCAATGCCTTTTTATTTTGTTCTCCCTTCCAGTAAGAAATATGTTTGGTATAAAAAACTTTCTCAAGTTCGCTCTTATTAATGCAAAAATGGCTTCTTAATTTATAATCTCTGTAAGTACATCGTGTTTGAATTCTGGAATTCATTACTATTCTTTTTGTATATCCCGAATAATAGAAAGAATTTCTCAAATAAATATTTTCCATTATAAAAAATACGCTCGTTCCGCTTAGAAGTATTTGAGATAATAAAAGAATCGGATCTAATCGCCAACCTTGGAAAAAGAGAATCCCTCCACATAATAAACCGATGGAGGAAAAGAAAAAATCATAATATTGGGATAGGTTGAAACGAACCCCCCCTAAAAACCATATATGATCCTTTCAAATCGGTATGGCTTGAGCAAAAAAAAGATTTACCCGAGATCCACGTCAATTACAAAATCTTTTGGATTGTCTTTGGTTTCAAAATTAGATAATATTTAGTGGTTATATCTAATTTTGAAAAAGTTCTATTTCGTAGTACTTTTTTTCCCATCTTCAGGTTCAAATTAAATTCCGTTGCTATTACCATCTTTTTCCAGAGAAAAAAATCTTTATTTGTAATAACTCGTTGAAAACGTTTTCGAAATGACATAAAAAATGTTGATGGAACATTTTAACCATGGATTTTTACTAATTAAAGATTAAAAAATAAAATTTGTTCAAGTTCCACATTGGTAAAAAATGACTAATGTGTTGAAATATTACTAAAGTACATTAAAAAATCACACCTCTAGATACGTAAGGTTCCCTTTTTTTTAGGGCGTATAAAAGTATACCTACTATTACTAAAGCTATCCCCATAATAGTACTGGGACCTAATTCCATATGATTCATTTTTTTTCCCAATGTATTAATCTAATGACCAGGGGAAGGAAGAAAAACTTAAAAATAATAACTATTATTTTCTATTTTTCTTCCTTCACTCGCCCCTTTACCAATAAAATCTCTTCGCTTATATCAATTATTTTGACCAGCTGTTCGTACATAAAGAATAAGTAAGAAAGCTGTGGGAATTAAGATAAAGAGAGCCGTAGCAATAAATGCTGAAATGTTTACTTCCATAGTTATATTATTTTAATGGTTTCTCGGAAATATCCGGAATATAGTCATATAAAATACGAATCTGTTTTTGAAAAGATCATAGATAAATTGGTTGAAAATTTATATTCAAAAATTTAATTCGCTTTTCACTCAATAATTGAGTTCGATAATTTTCTTTACTATCAATGAAGATAGTATAACATATAAAATATTTCTTCAAATAAATAAGAGAAAAATTTGCCCTGAAGAGGATTCGAACCTCCATGCTTAAAGCACGAAATTTTGAATCTCGCGTGTATACCGTTTCACCATCAAGGCTTTACATTTTTCATATGTAGTGAATAAAATTTTATTCTTATTATTCACTACATACAATCTTTTTTATATTACAAAGTATTAAAAAAAATACTCAATTTTAGAGTGTCTTGGATAAAATAGAAAAATGGATTTATGAAAAATCCTAAAAAAGTAGATCCCATCGTACAAAAAAGTATAGTAGATTCGATAGAATTTTTTTTTTTGAAAAGAATATGTGAAACAATATAAGTTTGTAAATAAGGATTTAATAGTTTATCTTTTGAGTAAAGCATTAATTTGATTATTTTCAGGTAATAGTAAATTGAAATTATACTTGTAATGAGTGCGATTATAACCAAAAAATAAAGACCTATTTGCCATCCACACCAAAATAAATATAACTTACCAAAAAAACCTGTAAATGGAGGTATTCCGCCTAATGATAACAAACATATTGTTAATGAAATACTCAATAGAGGGTCTTTTCTATATAATCCTTCATAATCACGAATATTATCTGTTCCTGTACGTGAACTGAATAATATAACACAAGCAAATGTACCTAGATTCATGAAAATATAGAAAAAGGTGTAAATAATCATACTATCATAACCATTCAAATTATTAGCTATCAATCCAATAATTATATAGCCGATTTGACTTGTGGAAGAATATGCAAGCATGCGTTTTATATTTGTTTGAGTAATTGCAACTAAATTACCCAAAATCATACTTGAAATGGCTAATATTTCCAATATAAGTTTCCATTCATTTGGTGAAAAGAAAAAAATAATATTAAAAATTCGGGTAATTGAAGCTATACCAGCTATTTTGGAAGTAATTGAGAGAAAAGCAACGACTGGAGTGGGTGAGTTAGAGTCGAAAATTTTCAAATTCCCTCTCGTTCAAAACCGTGCCTGAAATTTTCATTTCACACGGCTTCTAAATAGTCAATCGGGAACAAAAATTTGTTTTGTTATATACTCAATTTACCATTTTCCTCGGGTATGTATAATATAAAGAGTTTTAATCTAAACTTTTCGAGGAATCCTTGTAATTTAATGATATTTGATATTACTAATATTATCATTTACAATTATTTCTTTGTTCCGTTCCCAACAAGTATAATACATTTTTTCCTATTTGAGGATTAGTTTCATTGACTCGTATTCCTATATCACTTTTTGTCTCGAAGAATAGAGATCAAATTATAATGGAAATTTTTTATTTCTTATTATTTTATACAAGTTTGTCCATTTGCAAAATCTATCCCTAATAGTTATTCAATTTGTCAACGGATCCTTATTTCTTACAAAGAAATATTTGAAATTTTGCTCTATTCTAAATTTCAAATTTCATAAAAATTTCATTTTTAATCTAAGTGAAGATTGTATTTTTTTATACTATGTTTTTGTTAGGTTATATTAAAATAAATATAGTGATAGAAAGAATTTAAAATCTTAATAACTATAAATTTTTAAACGGATCACACTCCTTCATAGATATCAGGAGTCCATTGATGAAAAGGAACTAACGAAAGTTTGAAAGCGAGTCCGATTGTAATACATAAAAATGCAATAAACATTCCCGTAGAATTTGACATTTGTGTATCGGAAATACCATTGATAATTCTTTGTATATTGGTCTCACCGCCCGATAACCCATATAACCGGGAAAAGCCATATATAAGAATGGACGAACTTAGTCCACCTATAAGTAAATATTTCATAGCAGCTTCATTTGATCTAACATCCTTTTTTGCGAAACTACATAATAAATAAGAACATAAACTCAAGCGTTCCAACGATACAAAGATAGTTATTAAGTCATTAGCACCACATAGTAACATACCCCCCGCAGTAGCTGCTAAAATAAATATTAAGAATTCGGGAATGGGCATTCCAGTGCATTCAGTATATTCTACAGCCATAGGAATACATATCATAGATGATAATGCTATCAAAATTTGAAATATTCGATTAAAACTATCTGTTTGAAAAGAACCTGAAAAACTACTAATTGGTTCTGTTTTCCATTGAAATAATAATATTATTAAACTTATCAATAAACTTATTACGGAAGTTAAATAGAATATAGTCCTATTTTTACCAGTAAATACTAAATCAGTTAAGAAAATGATTAATAAACCAAAAATTGGAATACATTCGGGTAAAATAGTGTTTCCATATGAAAAAAATGTATCAAGTTCTAATTCCATAAAAATTTTTTGTAGGATAAAATAAATTATTGACTATAATAATGCAATATTTCTTTTTATTTTCCATTTCTCAGTGAAAAATAAACATATTATAAAATGAAAATTTTTTGTACAATTTATTATTATTGCCATTAGAGTAATAATAATAAATTGTACAAAAAATTTTCATTTTATTTCTTCAGTTAAAATATTCAATTTAGCGAAAATGTGCAAAAGCTCTATTAGCTTCTGCCATTTTATGCGTTTCTTCCCTCTTACGTATCGCAATCCCATTATCTTTAGCCGCATCTATTAACTCATAACTAAGTTTGGCAGCCATATTTCCACCTGAACGTTTCCGTGCTGCTCCCAACAACCAACGAATTGCCAATGCTTTTCCCTGGGTTGATTGAATTTCAAGTGGAATTTGATAGGTAGATCCACCGATACGACGTGCTTTTACCGTGACGTTCGGAGTGACTTTACTAATGGCTTGACGTGGTACAAATAATGGATTTTTTTTAGTTCTTCTTTTTATATTCTCTATAGCTCTATACAAAATTCGATAAGCTAGTGATTTTTTTCCGTTTTTTGAAATGCGATTAACTAGCATATTGATTAATCGATTACGATATATTGGATCAGGCTTTGCAATTTTTTTTTCCGCGATACTCTTACGTGACATAATACAAATAATTGAATCGATATTTTTATTTATAAACGAATTTATTCAATTTATTTTGACTTTTCGACTCCATATTGTAGGATGGATTGTTCCAATCTTCCTCCAAACCGTACATCCGATTTTCATCGAATACGGCTTTCCACATCTCTATTTTTTACGATGCTTACTCACTTTTAATTGAGTATCCGTTTTCTTTCTATGAAAATCTTGCATTTCTTAATTCTAAATTTTGTTACCCTTAGGCCTCTTCTCTGGATAGTATAAAAAAATTTACTTTTGAGAGTTCAAAATGATTGCTATTAGATTCTTATTTGTTCCAAAAAAATAAAAATTTTTTTTATCAATTGAAAGTTACGGGGAAACTACTATAATAAAATTAAGTTTGAGACCCTAGGTATGTTATAATATAATTTCTATTATACTAGTTATTAATAGCATGCTTTAGTCCCTTTATAACAATGTTTTTAGTCTTGAGGTTAGCTATTTAATTACCCATTCTTAGCACAAAAGTATTGGGTATCTGAAAATGATACAGGTTTTAGGAAATGATATGCAACGCACTAGAACGCCCTTGGTGACGGTCTTTTACTCCTACTGAATCTAATGTACCTCTAATAATATGATATCTGACACCAGGTAAATCTTTAACTCTTCCTCCTCTCACTGAAACAACAGAATGTTCTTGTAAATTATGTCCCATACCCGGGATATATGCAGTAATTTCGAATCCAGATGTTAATCTAACTCGAGCTACTTTGCGTAAGGCGGAATTTGGTTTTTTTGGTGTTGTCGTGTAAAAGTTGACAGTAAAGTTGCCCTTATTGTCACTCTACAGAACCGTACATGAAATTTTCATTTCATACGGCTCCTCGTTAAAATCTCCAGATTATTGGGAAGTTGCTACTATAGTGTAAAGGAAACTTTGGTTATATCTCAATATATTTATTTTCTAAAAATTCGACGAGTTAATATTAGCTTATCTTTGTTATTATACTTGACTGAAATTCTTTTACTGCAAAGTCATTATTCCATTCAATATATATTTCATTTGCTTCCACACTCGAATTGTATACATATATACATATATATGTATATATAGCCCCACCGATTCGTTCAGTCAAATTTTCACTCTATTCGGAAATTGTTTGCAACAAGTAATTATATTCTTTT